GAGCAATTTCTCGACCTAAGAAGCCTAATCGGATAGCTTCATCGGGGGTTTTTGACCCAGCTGTATTTGGAAGCATCCATATGCGTTTCCAATCGACAGTGTTCAGAAGCCCCCCTCCACCATCTTTTGGAATATCTAGACGACGTACGGCTACAGTTACAAGGCTTGGTTCACTAATCTCAATACTTCGCTTTGTTTTTTCAAGATTTTCAAATCTTCCTGTACCCACAAGAAGCCTAGAGGTAAAACAAATATTATCTACTTCCCATTTATCTGTAAAGTTGACCATAGTTTTGTTCTAGGATCTATGACCCTGATTTTAATTTCCATGATTGATCTTTTAATTTTTTTGGTTTTGTGCTTCCTAGTCCGCGTAGAAAGTAAAGTTTTGCTCTTCTCACTTTAGTGATTTTTTTTCTTTCTAATGAAACAACTTTTGGAGAATCTAGAAGAAAGAGTTTTTCAATACCGATTCCTTGCGAAAGTTTTCGTACTCGAAGGATTTTTCTCCCCTCTCTCTTTTTTATTGCAATTACTGTTCCCTCAAAAAACTGCGTACGTTCTTTATTTCCTTCAATAAGTAAGACTCCAATCCTTACCGTATCACCAACCGAAATAGTTGGGAACTTTGATCCTGGAACTTTCTCTAATGAGGAGCTATTCAAACTTACAGGTGAAACGCTCATCCGTGAAGACCTTTCTTTCCTTTTAATAATGTTTTGTTTTATGCTTAAATCGATTGCTATCACCTATTTTTTGAAGGTCAGGCCTCTCTACCTAACTTTCAATAGGTTGAGCTAAGAGAGACCAAACTTTAGGGTCAACCACCGCTAAATGTGCAAGCATTTTTCGATTTAAACCAAGACCTTCAGACTTGATCTTATGTATTTCTAACAAAAGATGACCAATCAGAATATCCTATTTCAGTAATAAATTTTTCCCAAGGGTTTAAATCCACTGAAACTCTTTTCTTATTCAATTTTGTATCCGAATAAACTACATAGCCATCTTTTAAAGCATATAATGTATAATCTTTTCCTATTCCAACATTACTACCCGCATGGAATGAATAACCACGTTGACGAACAATAATTTGTCCTGTTTGAATGAATTTCCCACCAACAACTTTAACTCCTAAACGTTTTGCGTTAGAATCTCTACCGTTCTTAGTACTACCAGCTCCCTTCTTGTGTGCCATAATTTCTCAAAATTTTTTAATATTACATTATTAACTAGCTTTATTTTTCTGATCCGCGAACTAAAACCTGCAGATTAGATTTATTTTTCGAAGATACGATTTGTAAAATATTGTCAAATCTTATTCTTCTTGAAGATACTCGATAACCAATTTTTCTTCTAAACTTTTTCTTTGCGCGCATCTTAAAAACCAAAAGCTTAGATTTTTTATGAACACCTGGTAATAAACTTCCTTCAACACGGAAATTATTTAATAAAGGTTTACCAAAGTGAACATTATTTTCATCAGCAAAAAGCATTACTCTATCAAAAAATACACTCGTTGCTTTTTCAGGTTCATGAGAGTGGGCAACTCGAAAAGGTTTTGAATTAGAAGAAGATTTTCTTTTTAGTTTAAAATTAGAAAAATCTTGAAATTTATTCGGTTCAACCCAAAATTGCCTGCCGAAGCTTTCAATAATACTATAAATGTTTGTCATATGTTTTTCTTTAATTTTGAATCCTCTTTAGAAATTTTAATTGTAAGCTAGTGGTTGAGGTATTTTTTCACTAGGAGAATTAAAATGTCCTGAAATTACATTTTGATATCTTAATTTTAACCAATAAATAAAATCAGCATCTGTAGACACAACTGCAACTAATTTGTCTTGACTTATATTATTTGTAAGTTTTTGTATTTGATTAAAATAAGGGCTTAAAAATTGAGGAGAAGGAAGTAACCAAAAATCGACTTGCTTATTACGGGTTGTATAATAATGAGCTCTTTCTCTTAATACTTCTTCAACAGCCTCTACCTCGAATAAAAATTCTTTTGTTGCAAGTATAAAATGATATTTCATAAAAATTATTTCCTTTACTATTTTTTGAATTTTCAAAAACATCGAATTAAACTTTGTTTTTTACTAAACTAATCAGTAATTAGTAAATAAATCCGCTAGATCGAATATAACTACTCTTCTTCTTGCGGATTTTTAATTGTTGCAAGTGCTGTCTTCGTTACGAGTATAATCTCGGGATTTTTATTATGAATTATATAATATATGCAATTATATACTAAAGCAGCTAGACTAATAAGAGCTAAATGTGAAAAAACACGATGATTTATAAGTAATAAAAATTCATAATAATTTTTTCGGATATCTGTATCATAACGATTAACTAAATTCGCAAAAATCTTCATTGCCTCATCACGTTCTTTATTTTTATTTTTTCCTAAATGTTTAATTAGATATGAAGTGAAGAATATATCTTTAATAATTTTGATAGAGTCAAAAGCTAACTTCATCATAAACTGCATTAAAACACAACTATAGTTAATTATTAAAAATATAGAAGCAATTGTCCCATTAAAAGCAACTTTATAGGAAATCTTTAGTGCTCGATAGGCTGAAGTAAAAGTAAGATAGTAACCAAGTGGAACCCAAAAAAGTAACATTGGATTAGTTATAAATGGTCTTACTAATTTTATTGAATCTATTAAAAAAGGAACTTTACTAAAAATACTACTTGTAACTGGATTAATAATTAAGTACTCGTATTCATCGATTAGAGGAACTAATGCTTGAGTAGCTAAAAAAATAAATGGTAAGAAATAAATACCAAAAACTAAAACTGTACGTTCATAAAATGAAATTAGTTGTTTTTTATCAAACGACAAAAATTGTAATAAACAGTCCTTTAAAATCAATAAAAATTGTTTTAGTTTAAATCTTACCGGTTCTACGTTTTTGCCAAAGACTAGAAAGAAATTCCAATTTCCTAAAATACTTAAGCGTTTTGTTAATCTATGAAAGAAAGCTACTAATGTATTATCAAGTTTATAAGCTAACTTTAAAACAAAGGGCGCGGCAGAATATAACTGCAAATTTTTTTTATAACTTAATATTAAACGCGTTTTTAAAAGAATTAATTCCTTAAGAATTGGTCGGTTAAACTCTCTAAAGGTTTTTAAACCTAGCATCTTATAATATTTAAGCTTTTGAATTAAAGAAGCTAGAAGTGCGAAATAATACTTAGAAATAGCTTTGTGGTTTCTATAACTTTTTTTAAAGATATTTAAGTTCTTCAGAAGTTTTAACTGAATAAACATCAAAAGATTATAAATAGAGAGTTTATAGGCCTTATAAAAACTTTTGATAGCCTTAATATATAACTCTTTAGAGGGTTGTTTTTGTAACAAATCTACAAAGCTATTTTTCAAGTGTTGTCTTGAAATTCTCTTTAAAATTTTGAACTTCGTGTTGGTTGAACTTAAAGAAAGAGATACATTCGAAACTTGATTTTTTTTCTTGAAGTTAGAAGAATTAATTAAACTTTTTTTTAGAATTTCTTGAGCTTTACTATATGTATGAGGTTCAGCAACTTGGATGCGATTTACCTTATCATTGCTATTTTGCATATTTAAGAATATTTAAGTATTTATAATTTCTTCAGTATTGTTTATAGCGGAAATAATCAGTAATTAAATCCTAAACTAGATATGAGAAAATGTTTTCTGTTTAAACTTATATGTTAAGAATTCTCGGGTTTAGAATTAAATCGTTTTAAAACCCTATTTACTAAAATAGCTTCTTTTAAAAATATAGATACCCAAAGTATAGAAAAAGAATTATAAAATTTTAAAAGTTCTATAATTTCAAGATTAGTAAATAAATTTATATAGTTCTGCGAGTTCAGCATCAACAATTGACTAATGCTTTTATATTGTAGATAGTTCAAAAAGAGATTTGTATACATATTCAAAAAAACAAATTTGATTTTTTTACTCAAAATATAACTATAAAATCTTAACTTTCGTAATAGTTTATCTACTATTAGAACAGCCATTGAAAAAGGTGAACGGATAATGTTAAGTATAGTTAAACCATATAAACGGAAAAAATTTTTATTCTCCTGAAAAACTAATCGATAAGGAAAGGATCTGATTAATAAAATAACTAAAGTTGTAACTATTATTATTTTTGCTCTTTGGAATAAAGAAATATTAAGAATATAAATATTCTTATTACTATTAAATAATGAAAAAATTTTATTTTGAAAATTATACCTAAGAATTTCTTTATTCTCTAATAATTCAGCAAAAACGTCTTTTAAAAATTCAGAATGGATTAATCTGTTTTCATAAAGATTAAAAAGAAGAGGAATTTTATAAGATACACATTTTATTACGTGTTTATCCTCTAAAAAATATGAGGAGATATGGTATTTTGTTGTTAATTTATATTTTTCAAATTTTTGGTTATTCATCATGAAATTGATGTTTAAATAAATTTTCTCGCGATCAAGCTATTAATTAGGCTATTTCTATAATTATAGTTAACTTATACCTTAATAATTACATTTTTTTAAAACCTAAAAATGATATTCAAAATTGACAATCTGGGGACGTTTTTCCGCCAACCTAAAATCTCTCCTGTTTATTATGATCGTGTAGATCAGATTTTATCACTCGAACCTAAATACCGATTACTTTCTGACTCTGAGATTAAAGCTCAGATGAATAATTTAAGAAAAAAACATAATGATACATCTCTTAAATCACAAAATATTATCGAAAGTTTTGCCTTAACACGCGAAATCGCATCTAGAAAACTTGGTTTAAAACATTTTGAAACACAAATCTTAGGTGGGCTTGTCTTAAATGACGGTAAAATTGCTGAAATGAAAACGGGTGAAGGAAAAACACTTGTAGCTACATTACCTGCTTGTTATCAAGCTTTAAGTGGTCAGGGTGTTCATATTGTTACAGTAAATGAATATCTAGCTAAACGAGATAAAGAATTATTACAAGTCATTTATCAAAGTTTAGGATTGACAGTTGGATTAATTCGAGAAAGTATGGAGATGTTAGAACGACAATATAACTATGCTTGTGATATTACCTATACAACTAATACTGAAGTAGGATTTGATTACTTACGAGATCTAATGGTTGATTCAATAAAAACAAGAGTTCTTCGATCATTTAATTATTGTATTATTGATGAAGTTGACTCTGTTTTAATTGATGAAGCCCAAACACCCCTAATTCTATCAACACCTCGAACATTAACTTCTGACAAATATCCTAAAGCTTTATGGGTTGCAAAACAATTAGTTCCAAACAGACATTTTACTGCAAAGTATAGAAGTAAACAAGCGAGTTTAACAGAAGATGGTTATAATTTTTTATCTGAAATTTTCCAAACAAACGATCTATATGATCCTAAAAACCCATGGCTTGCTTTTGTTGAAAACGCATTAAGATCACTATTATTCTATCAAAAAGATCAAGATTATATTATCCAAAATAATCAAATTCAAATTATTGATAAATTTACAGGAAGAGTAGCAAAAGATAGAAAATGGTCAGATGGCTTACATCAAGCTATTGAATGTAAAGAAAATGTTCAAATAAGTGCAGAGAGTCAGACGTTAAATTCAATTACATATCCAAAGTTCTTTTCTCTATATAAAAAACTATCTGGAATGACAGGAACGGCAAAAACTTCGGAACAAGAATTTAAGGAATTCTATGGGCTTGAAGTAGTTGTGATCCCTACAAAACGACCAATTCAACGAAGAGACTTAGATGATTTCATATTCGAAACAAAAAAGGCAAAGTTCAGGGCTGTAGTAGATACTATTGTTAAATCGTATTCCTCAGGAAGACCTGTTTTAGTTGGTACAACCACAATCGAAGATTCAGAAATAATTGCTGAAACACTAAAAAATTTAGGATTAGCCGATTGCCAGTTATTAAATGCTAAACCAGAAAATTCCGAAAGTGAAGCAGGGATAGTTGCTCAATCAGGCGCAGTAAGTTCTATAACGATTGCCACAAATATGGCTGGGAGAGGTACTGATATAATTCTAGGAGGTAATCTAAAATATACAGTTAATGATTTACTAAGACAATTAGTTTATCAATTAATAAATTCAAGTCCTCTCGACATCGGGTTAAGTATAGGATTTGGAAAATTCAATAATATAATTTTTGATTTAAAAAACTTATTATTAGAATTCGATACTTTAGCTATTCAGAACTATTTTGATGATGTGAGTGATATTGAGTCTTATATACCACAGACTGCTTTAGATGTGAGAATTCGAAGTTTATATATTTCTCTTGCAAATTACTGTACAGACCAGTGGTCTCAAGGTCGTGAACTTGTTTGCGATCTTGGAGGACTACTTATTATAGGTACTTCTAGACATGAATCAAGAAGAATCGATAACCAATTACGTGGTCGTTCAGGTCGTCAAGGTGATCCAGGCGAGTCAAGATTCTTTATAAGTTTAGAAGATGACCTAGTGAAACGATATGATCCTAATCTATTTACTCCTTTTATAGGGAGAGATAATTTAAGTCCCTTTTCAGGTACAGATTATATAGCTCTAAGTAAAACTTTTAATAGTTTACAAGATCGTGTAGAAAAATTTCTTTATGAAAATCGCAAGTCAAGCTCGGCTTTTGAAGAAATCTATGAATATCACCAAAGGTTATATTTTATTTTTAGAGAATGTATTCTTGAATATCAGGAACCACTAAATCTGCTTCTAAATCTTTTTTCATTTAGATTAATACATTGTATAAAACCAAGTGAGGAGGTTGATATATATTCATCACCTAGTAAAAATACATTTCTTATAGATATTAATCAATATGTCTATATTTCAGCATTATTGTCGGCTTCTTTTAGTATTTCATATAACCAAGTAATTACAAAAGATTTCCTAATTATTTCTAAAAAATTAATACTTGAAGCAATGGACCAAAAGTGGATGGAATACGGTGAACGTATTGCTTTAAGTCGTGATACCATTGGTCTCCAAGCATATGCTCAAAGAGATCCTTTAATAGAATATAACAGATTTTGCACTCAAGAATTTTCTGAGCTACTTTTGCAAACCCAATCTTTAATAATTCAAAGCCTTATTAATTTTATTGATTTGAATAAGACCTATCTAGGTATTTAATTTTATGATAAAATTAAAAAAACAATAAATTTACTAATAAATTAATTGTTAGTTTTTTTTAATCTTATACAAAATAAAAATATGACAAAACGTACATTAGAAGGAACTAAAAAGAAATCACTACGAAAATCAGGTTTTCGTGCAAGAATGAAAACAAAAACCGGGCAGAATATTATTAATGCTCGTCGAAGAAAAAATAGAAAACGTTTAGCTAAAACAACATATAGTTAAACAAAATGTTTTAAACCGGACCTACTAAAATGAGTTTTGAGGAAGAATTATTTTTATTAGTCAAAGCAAAATCACCTTTAATATATGTTGTTAGTTCTGAAGAAGAAAGAGTTGATTATGTAATAAGGAAACTAATTTTTTCTAAGCTAAAACGTGTTGTTTATAGTTGGGATTTTATCAATGGATTTAATCCTACTATTTTAAATGAAGCATACAAAAGAAATCCTTTTGAAGCTTTGTCTAAAATACGTAATCTATATGGACAAGTTCCTTCATTAATAATTTTCAAAGATTATTCCAATTTCCTCGCAGATCTTTCTATTTCAAGAGAGCTGAAAAACTTATTACCTTTACTTAGAACGCAACCAAAAACTCTTCTTTTTATTAATAATGAAAATACAGTTCCACGGGAACTCGTGGATAAATTTGTTTTCCTTGAGTTTTCACTTCCTAAATTAGAAGAAATAGAAAAGGAGCTTGGGCGATTAATAGAACGATTAGATCAAAAAATAAATAATGAACTTTTTGATCTTTTAGTTAATTCTTGTCGAGGTCTTCCGCTAGAAAAAATACGACATTTAATAGCGAAAGCTATAGCTTCAAATAAACAAATAACTTTATCCACTGTTGATTTCATACTTGATGAAAAACGCCGAACTATTTCTAGAACTGAAATTTTAGAATTTTGGCAATCATCTCAACAACTAAACGAAATTGGAGGACTTGAAGGTCTCAAATCATGGCTTAGTAAGCGGAGACTTCATTTTACTGAAGCAGCACGAAATTATGGTTTGCCAGTACCTAGAGGGATATTACTTGTTGGTGTTCAAGGAACAGGAAAATCAATGACCGCAAAAGCAATTGCTAATGATTGGTTTCTTCCATTATTACGTTTAGATGCAGGTCGATTGTTTGGTGGGGTAGTTGGAGAATCTGAGAGGCGAATTCGTGAAATGATTGATATAGCGGAATCATTATCCCCTTGTGTCCTTTGGATTGATGAAATAGAAAAAAGTTTTTCAAATTCGAACCAATCTGGTGACAGTGGTACAACAAGTCGAGTTTTAAGTACCCTCCTTACCTGGTTAGCTGAAAAAAAGTCTTTTGTTTTTGTTGTAGCTACGGCAAATACAATTGAGACTTTACAATTAGAACTTATAAGAAAAGGTAGATTTGATGAAATCTTCTTTCTAGATTTACCTACTAAAAATGAACGAAAAAATATTTTCGAAGTTCATCTTAAACAAGTTCGACCAGAAAGCTGGCTATCTTATGATACTAATGAATTAAGTCGATTAACTTCATATTTCTCTGGTGCAGAAATCCAACAACTAATAGTTGAAGCTATGTATCAAGCTTTCTCGGAAGGACGGGAATTTAAAACTGAGGATATAATAATTGAAATAGATCGTTGTGTGCCATTAGCAAAACTTCATCAAGAAGCTATACAAAGATTACAATCATGGGCAAGGTCGGGTCGAATTCGTTTAGGTTCTTTAGAAAATACACAGCTTAGTGAGCTGTAAGTTCTTAATTTTATGCGTACTCTTATAAGATGGTTATCTAACATCAAAGTTTCAATTCTTATTTTGGGAATTCTGATATTATGTAGTTTTATTGGTTCAATTGTTGAACAAACGGATAAGCCAATTACTCAAGTAATTGAAACCAGTAATCAATTTCCTAAAATTTTGGCAGGTGTTTCTTCATTTTTAGGTTTTTCAAATGTTTTTAATAATCTTTGGTTCTTTTTTCTAAATCTTCTTTTAGGACTAAGTCTTCTTAGCTGTACAGCTACGCAGCAATTGCCATCATTTGACTTTTGTAGAAGCTTAAACTTTCTTAAAAAATTTTGGGAAAAGGAAAAATTTGATGGCTCGCTAATATTTCCAACAAGTTGGTTTCCATTTGTTATTTCAAGATTATCAAACACAAACTACTTTCTTTTCCAGAAATCCAAATCCATTTATGGCTGCCAAGGTCTTGCAGGTAGACTTGGCCCAGTATTTGTTCATCTAAGCCTGATCTTAATTCTTTTAGCTTCTTTTATTTCAGCATTAGGTGGTATTTTAGCTCAGGAATTTATTCCAAAGGGTGAAATTGCATATCTCCAAAATTTTCCCTCCGATCATCTGATTGAAAATCTACCTGTGTATCCAATTAGAGTAAATGATTTTTGGGTTAGCCATATAAATGGTCTTATCCATCAATTTTATACAAATATCTCTAGTTTAAATGAAACCGGGAATGAGTCTGTAGTTTTTACATTATCTGTAAATCATCCCTTTCTTAAAAATAACGTGATTTGGTATCAAACTGATTGGGATATAATTGGATTAAAATGTAAATTAAATAATTTGCTTTATCAACTTCCTGTTACATCAGTTACAACTTCAGGAAGACGTTTATGGATAAGCTGGCTACCATTTTCTACTAATGGTTTAACTCTATTTTTTGAGAGTTTAAGAGGAGACTTCTTAGTTCAGTCTTTTAACTTTATAACATCTAGTTATAATGAACTTGGTCAAAATTTATCATTTAATTCTCCTGTAAATGTGAGTATTATTGATATTTTAAGTTGTACCGGTTTACAAGTTCGGGGAGATCCTGGCGAATTACTGCTATGTTTAGGTTTCGCGTGTTTAATTTTGAGCACGTTTATTAGTTATATCTCTTACTCAAGAATATGGATAATTAAAACATTCGAAAAGATTCAATTAGGAGGGTTAACTAATCGGGCAAAACTACGATTTGACTTTCACTTATTAAACTTATTTGACTCAAAATATTTTCAATCACTATAAAAATAATATTTATTCTTGATTACAAACTTTTCTTTAAACTTTATGAAAAATTCTTTATCTCGTTATGAATCACTTTTGATATTTTCATCAGATTATTCACCAAAGCAATTAAGATTTTTAGGTTATTATTATGCTAAGACTCTTCGTGAATGGGGAGCTAATAATATACATGTTCGTTATCGTGGAAAACGAAGCCTTTCATATCCAATAAAAGGTACAAAAATAGGTGACTATATTGAAATAAGGTTTAATTTATTACCAGACAACTTATCCTTATATCAGTCATTAATGAAATTAGATAATCATATATTGAGATCTTTTATTAGAAGAAAAAAATAAATCTTCTTTGATTTGGATTTATAAAAATAAATCCAAATCAAAAAATGAAGAATTAACTAATCCAACCATAACTATGTAGACCTTTACCTAAGAAGTTTACTCCTAGATAACAAACCCAAATAACTACAAAACCTATACTTCCAATAGCAGCAGTTTTTTTACCATTCCAGCCTTTAATTAGTCTCGTATGTAAATAAATAGCAAACGTTAACCATGTTATTAAGGCCCAACTTTCTTTAGGATCCCAACTCCAATATGCTCCCCAGGCTTCATTTGCCCAAACAGCACCAGAAATAATACCTAAAGTTAAGAATGGAAAACCTAGACCAATTAGTCTATAGCTCCAAATATCAATGATTTCTAACAAAGATAGTTGAATCTTTGTACTTAGAATATTATTTTCTTGTACAATAGTAGCTGAAGAAGAAAAGGAAGTTGTTTTCTCTTGTTTTGAAGAGTAAAATTGAAGAATTAAAAATAATAATGATAAAAGTGATCCTAAGATCAAAGTAGCGTAACTAAGCATCATTACACTTACATGCATCATTAGCCAATTTGATTGCAATGATGGTGCTAACCCTGTAATACTTTTCATTTCTGGTGGCAAACCTGAGTTTCCAAACCAATATAAACAAAGGACTAAAGGTAAGTTTAAACATTTAATTAACCGTGTTGATAATTTCAATTCGGCTAACTGTTGTGCGATTAATAAAATAACGCATAGAAATAAAATTGATTCATATAGATTGCTCAGTGGAAAATACTTTCCAACTTCCCATCTCACTAATAAAAGAAAAACAAGTGATAAACTTGATGAAAACGTCGTCGCTTTAGCAATAAATGACCAGAATCTAGAGTTTAAAAAGAAAAGATTAACCCAGCTGGTTAAAGTAGCGGCTATTAATAGATATAAACTTGCATCCATTAAAAAGCTTTGAATTGTTTTTAATTCAATCATATAAAAAATTTACTATCTAAATTTCTTCCATACCAAATTATATCACTTTTAACAGGAAATAAAAAAATTGAATAAGTAAACTTTTTAAACAGAAGCTTATTTTTTAATAGAAATACTAGGTAATAGAGCAGATGGCGAAATTGGTAGACGCATCACACTCAAAATGTGACCCTTTTTAGGATGAGGGTTCGAATCCCTTTCTGCTTACTTGATATTTAAATTTTGACTTTTATTCTTACGAATAGTTTAATTAATATAAAATCATAGACATAACAAAAAATTAATATGGAATAAAGTATGACAACTTTTTTAGATCATAAACAAATTTCATTAATTAGAAATGGAGCCCGATTTCAAGAGCGATGTGTTAAGCCTTTACGTGATAACAACTATAAGTATGGTTTTTCGACAACAATTGAATCAGATGAAATTAAATCGGGATTAAATGAAGAAACTATTAAACTTATTTCAAAAAAGAAAGAGGAAAGTCAATTTGTCCTTGACTTAAGACTTAGAGCCTTTAAGAAATGGCAATCTCTTAAAGATCCTAATTGGGCTGAATTAAGTTATCCACCTATTGATTATCAAGCTATTAAATATTATTCATCACCAAAAGAAAAACAAAAACTCAATACAATTGACGAAGTTGATCCTGAACTACGAGATACATTTGAACGACTTGGGATCCCCTTAAATGAACAAAAACGACTTGCAAATGTTGCAGTTGATGCGGTTTTTGATAGTGTATCCATTTTTACAACTTTCAAACGAGAATTATTGAAACTGGGAATCATTTTTTGTTCAATTTCAGAAGCAATCGAAAACTATCCTAATCTTGTGAAAAAATATCTAGGTAGTGTTGTACCTATAACAGATAATTACTTTGTGGCTTTAAACTCAGCTGTTTTTACAGACGGTTCTTTTGCTTATATTCCAAAAAATCTGCAATCTCCAATTGAATTATCAACATATTTTCGTATTAATAATCAGGAATCTGGACAATTTGAACGAACTCTTATTGTTGCAGAATCTGGAAGTATGATCAGTTACCTAGAAGGCTGTACAGCTCCGAAATATGATAGTAATCAACTTCATGCAGCTGTAGTAGAACTAGTAGCTCATCAGAGTGCACATATACGTTATTCAACTGTACAGAATTGGTACGCTGGAGATAAAAAGGGAAAAGGAGGTGTATATAACTTTGTAACTAAGCGAGGACTATGCTTAGGAAATGATTCTAAGATTTCTTGGACACAAGTAGAAACAGGTTCAGCAATAACATGGAAGTATCCGAGTTGTCTTTTAATAGGAAATAACTCACAAGGTGAGTTTTATTCCGTTGCTTTAACGACTAACTATCAACAAGCAGATACGGGAACAAAAATGATTCATTTGGGAAAAAATACAAAAAGTCGGATATTATCAAAAGGAATATCTGGTGGCCACTCAAAAAATACATATCGTGGATTAATTCAATTTGGACGAAAAGCTTCCCAAGCTCGAAGTTATTCTCAATGCGATTCCCTTTTACTTGCTCATCAATCTGAGGCTAACACGTTTCCTTATATTAATGTTCGAAATTCAAGTGCAAGAGTTGAACATGAAGCGTCAATATCACGCATTGGTGAAGAACAGATATTTTATTTTCATCAACGAGGTATACCAGAAGAAGACGCAATCAAACTTATTGTTAATGGGTTCTGTCAAGAAGTTTTTAGAAAATTACCTATGGAATTTGCTTTAGAAGCAGAAAAATTACTTGATTTACGAGTAGAAAAAAGCATTACTTAACTTAAAAAATATGTCTTAAAATAAAATTTAATTTAATACGTGAATCTAAAAAATGAAGTTTTTTAAAACTAAGGAATAAAAATATTAATGCTTGGAATAAAAAATTTGAAAGCCACAACAAGTGGCCAGGAAAATAAACGAAATATATCATCTATTTTAAATGGTGTAACGCTTAATGTTCGAAAAGGTGAAATTCAGATTGTAATGGGTTCAAATGGATCCGGTAAAAGTACATTAGCAAAAGTTCTTGCAGGTCATCCAGATTATACTTTAGTTCATGGTTCAATTAATTTTAGAGATACAAAATTAATTAAATGTTTACCTGAAACAAGAGCACGACTAGGTTTATTTTTAGGATTTCAATATCCAATAGAAGTAGGTGGTGTAACAAATCAAGATTTTTTACGTCTTGCTTACCATTCAAGATATCAAAAAAAACAAGATCTATTGAACGCGAGTCTTCGATTTGCAAATCGGATTTTAAATTATGTAAAAATTCTGGATATGAATCCTGCCTTTTTACCACGACCATTGAACCAGGGTTTCTCCGGTGGTGAAAAGAAAAAGAATGAAATTCTTCAAATGGCAATTACAGATTGTGAATTAGCTATCTTAGATGAAATTGATTCTGGATTAGATGTTGATGCGTTGAAAACTCTCTCTAAAACAATATTAATTTATCAATTAGACAGTTTATTTAATAATCAATTTTTTCAACAATCTAAAAGTTTAATTTTAATTACTCATTACCGTCGACTTTTAGAATATATTCGCCCAGATAAAATTCAAGTCATGAAAAATGGACGAATTGTTTGCCATGGTAAATATGATTTAGGTTTAGTTGTTGATCGAAAAGGTTATGATTGGCTTTCAGCAACCGGCATAGGGTCGGCCTTACTCGAAAAATTAAATCACTATAAGTTAGATATAATTCAAAAATAGTTTTGTCTTTTTAGATCAATTTTTGATATATATTGAGTTAACAGAACTTTTTAAATACTAAAAGGTTAACCCTAAAGGTCTATATAAATCTTGAGTAAGGTTTGATTCACTAGAATAAAATTATTACTTTGAATAGTAAATATATACTTGGAAAACTTTTTAAAAAGAGGAAACAATGAACTATAGAGTCTACTTTGAACTTGATGAAGATGAGTTATATGAATTAAACAGATTCACGCGTGATCTAACAATGTCTGCTGAATTAGGGCTACTTGACCCTTTAATAGGTCGAGAAAGAGAACTTGATCGTATGATTCGAGTTTTATGTCGTCGGACAAAAAATAATCCTGTAATCATTGGTGAACCTGGTGTAGGAAAAACCGCATTAGTAGAGGGTTTAGCCCAAAAAATTGCTAATCAAGAAGTTCCTAGGCAGCTTTTAGATGCGAGTGTTGTAACTGTTGACCTAGGTGCTTTAGTTGCAGGGACAAGATATCGAGGAGAATTTGAGGAGCGTCTTCAATTACTAATTGAGCATGCTCAAGACGTACCAGACACTATATTATTTATTGATGAAATCCATACTTTAATTGGAGCTGGATCAGCTGAAGGTACAATGGACGCCGCCAATATGCTTAAACCTGTTTTATCACGTGGCAAATTTAGATGTATTGGGGCAACAACAACGGATGAATATAAAAAATATATCGAACGTGATCCTGCTTTAGAAAGACGATTCCAACCTATCCTTGTTGAACCACCCAGTCCAGCCTCAACTGTACGTATATTATCACGTGTTCGTAAATCTTTTGAATCTTTCCATGGAGTTGTTATTTCTAATGAAGCATTAGTCGAGGCTGTTGAACTATCTGAACGTTATATTGCTGATAGGTTTTTACCAGATAAAGCTATTGATGTTATCGATGAAGCATGTACTCTTGTGGCGATGAAGGCTGTTAAACATCCACCTGGAATTGGACCCTTTTATGAACGACTTGCAGCTATGCAAGAAGAAAAAGATGAAATGTTAAGGATGAATGATTACTATGGAGCAGCGCGTATCAACGAGCAAGAAACTAGATTAAGAGCGGCGATTGATCATTATCAACGATTTTACTCTGGTCTTCCAGACGATGATAAATGGGTTTTAAAAAATCAAAAAGATTTTGTTCAACGCTTCATACCTTCAATGGAAAATCCACAAAGTTTAGAAGAAGTTTTACATGAATTAGAATGGTTTATAAAATCAGAATCAGATAGTAAACCAGATACTACAAATGAACAAGATTTTGATAATTCTCTTAATTCCAATTTAGGTAATTCTGAAACTAATCTAGAATAGCACATTTCTCTCGATCAAACCTTCTAAGGCTTGACAGTATTGTGCATTAATGATATACATTTTTTTCATAACCCCATTTTTGGGGTTTGGGTTGCTAACTCAATGGTAGAGTACTCGGCTTTTAACCGAAAAGTTCTGGGTTCGAGCCCCAGGCAACTCACCTACGAATAAACAAAAAGCTTGATGTTTCTACGTGGTGTCAGGTATAAGCCAAAAAGGCTTAATAACTCCTTTTAGGTAGGATGTTGAAGATAATATTATATTTATAAAGGAAAAGACTACATGGACGGACGAATCCTTGTTGTATTTATACCAGTTCTTGGTGCAGCAGTTTGGGTAATTTATAATATTGGTAGAGTTGCTTTACAACAATTTAAAAGGGTAACAGGCTAAGGTTATAAAATTATTATCAACACTATACATTGGAAACAATTTATTATTAGTTTCTAATGTATAGAAAGTGTTTATGGTTAAAAAATTTATTTTAACTCTTGCGAGTATAGCTCAGGGGTAGAGCGCAACCTTGCCAAGGTTGATGTCGCGCGTTCAAATCGCGTTACTCGCTTCAATTTTCATAAAAGGTTTTATTCAGAGCTACTAACAAAGTTTAAACTAGTAGCTCTGAATAAAAAATCTTTTAAAGATAGCTAGCTTTGTTAAAAGCTAAAACACCTATCACAATAGGTCCAGATAATACTATTAATGATAATGCAATTAACTGGCTAAGAACTTGTAAATTCATAAATGAATGGAACATTTAAAATAAGGCTAAACAAATCCACCTGACATTAGTTTAGTTTTTCTATTATTTACTAGTAATAACACTTGACATTTCTAGTGGATACGAGCACAATAATAACTGTCTTGTGACATCTGCCCCCATCGTCTAGTGGCCTAGGACATCTCCCTTTCACGGAGGTAACAGGGATTCGAATTCCCTTGGGGGTATAGTTATTAATATAATCTAATTTGCAAACTCAGCTAGAGTTTGTGCAATTAAATCTTTTAATATGTTTTCTAATTCTGGAGTTAATTTTTTCTCTTCAGTCATTCCTTTTAAATACTCTGGTCTAGCACGAAGTTTTTCACGAAGACTTGCTAAGAAAGGTTTAATCTTTGGAATAGCTAATTCATCAAGAAAACCTCTTGTACCACTGTAAATTAAAGCGATTTGCTCATCTACTGGAAGAGGACTATATTGTGGCTGTTTTAAGATTTCACGTAATCGTTGACCTCTAGCTAATTGACGTTGAGTAGCAGGATCTAGATCTGATGCAAATTGAGAAAAGGCTTGTAATTCATCAAACTGAGCTAATTCAAGTTTTAAAGTACCTGCAACTTGTTTCATTGCTTTAATTTGCGCCGCAGAACCTACACGTGAAACTGAAATCCCTACGTTAATAGCTGGTCGTATACCTGAGTTGAAAAGATCCTCTGAAAGGAAAATTTGTCCGTCAGTAATTGAAATTACATTCGTTGGAATATACGCAGATACGTCACCGGCTTGTGTTTCAATAATAGGTAAAGCCGTCATACTTCCACCACCAAATACATCATTTAATTTCGCAGCTCGTTCTAAAAGTCTAGAATGAAGATAAAAAACGTCACCAGGATAAGCTTCACGTCCAGGTGGTCTACGTAAAAGTAATGACATTTCACGATAAGCCTGAGCTTGTTTAGTTAAATCATCATAAATTACTAAAGTATGTCGTCCAGCATACATATAATATTCAGCTATACTTGCCCCTACATAAGGAGCAATATATTGCATTGGGGCTGGAGCATCAGCATTTGCAGCAACAACAACTGTATATTTTAATGCACCTTTTTCACTTAATATTCGTATTGCAGCTGCTACGGAAGAAGCTTTTTGTCCAATTGCAACATAAACACAAACAACATCTTCTGTTGATTGATTAATAATTGTATCTAAAGCAATCGTCGTTTTTCCTGTTTGTCTATCACCAATGATAAGCTCACGCTGACCACGTCCAATAGGAATAATCGAATCAATAGCAACGATACCAGTTTGTAATGGTTCACAAACAGATTGACGTTCTACAATACCTGGTACCGTTGGTTCAAGTACTCTTGATGTTTCAATAGTAATCGGTCCTTTACCATCTAATGGACTAACAAGAGGATCTAATACGCGCCCTAACATGTCAGAACCTATCGGTACAGTAGCTACTCGACCAGTACGTTCTACAACAGTACCCTCTTTAATACTTGAAGAATTATTTACAATAACCACACCTGTATATAATTCTTCTAAGTTTAACGCAATACCGATAATTTCACTTTCAGAATTCGGAACTTTAAAGTTTAATATTTCACCTACAACAACGAAGTTTAGGCCATAAACTTGAGCAATCCCATCACCGACTTGAATAACTGTACCTGTTTCTTTTACGAAATTATCTTGAATTGAAAAGCGTGTTGCTAATTCATCAAGTTGATCATAGAAAACATTACTCATTTGATTATTTTAATTTATCAACTCTGTTAATTATCCTAAATTCCTAGAAACCCTAGTAAATATCTAATATTATTTAGTTTAAATAATGTTTAGATATTTTTAATCATAAAAATGCTCAAGTAATTGAGAACCCAATAATCTATTTGTAGTAAAATTAAAAATTACTGAGTCAAGGCGACAAGTGTAACCACGAATGATATTTTTACTTGTTACTTGTTTTTTTATTAAGAAAGCATGGTCAGAAGGATTTAATTTTTCAGGATTTTCATCCGTAAAATCTAATACATCTGAAAGCTTATCCATCAGCTTATTACTATTAAATCTAGATGTCCAATCCTCAACTGTGCAAATCTCATCCACAATTCGAATTCTATGCATTCTACATAAACGATCGAAAACTGAAGGTAAAAGAGAAGGCAATGAAGATACTACTCGATTACGGAAATTTTCATAAAACCAATTCCCTAGAGCAGGTCCAAATTCAGTGTTAAAAGAAGATTTCCAGCTAGGTAATAATAATCTTGATGTAACAAAATCTTCTGCATCTTTACGTCGTGCAGATAATTTATATCGAATATGATTCTTAAAAGATTGTCTCAGCAAACTATTTGTCAGCCCTGATCTAGCCTGTTTAGGTAGTGAAGGCGTATTTGGAAATGTTTGAGCTGTATAATACGATAATGTTTTGAACCAAACTCCAATCTGATACATATCATATGCATTTGGCACCACTAAAAATGCTCTGACAAAGTTTTGAATCAATTTTTGGCTTAACTGGATCTTGTCAACACATCCCATACGATTCAATGATAGTTGTATATTTTATTACCAACGGCCTTGCCTTGTGGTTTTAGAAAGTAGCTTATTGTAAGACTGACTTTCATGTTTTTGGTATGAACGAAATAATCTATTGATTAATTGTCGATCAAATGATCTATATTGACCAAGTACTAATGCTTTTAGAGCTTTTACTTCATCCAAAACATAAGGTTGAAATTGAGAAAAATTTGATTCCTTAGTTAATCGAAGTTCTTGAATCTTTTCTCTTTGTAAATCTATTGCTTTAGTACGTATATTTTCTAATGACTCTACCGCATCCTTATAACGAAAGTTTGCGAGAATTAATCTATTAGCTGCATTATCCAGACTATCCGAAATTTGTTCTTGACGTGTCTTTAAACTTGTTCGCACTGAATCTGTAAATGCAAAAATTAATAATCCTATAAGAAGGATAATATTAATCAAATTTGTTTCTAATATATCTGTATTGATTCCAAACCCAGCTTCACTCATATAAGAAGTCCTTTCTTTTCGAAAATATCCCCTTTTTAATCTTTAAACACGATTAATTGGGGGTCTAACTCGTAAATATCTATTAATTTCTTGGACTACCCCTGGTATTAATTCGCCAGCCTGTGTAGCTTTAGTACGATAAGTACTAACCATATTCTCGCGAGTTTGTCTTAGTTTAGTATCCAAATATTTTTTTGATCTAGTAAGACCAATTTGTCGTTTTGATTCTATTTCTTTTGCTCGAATTGCATGACGATCACGAACAGATTGCAAAATTCTTCGGATCTTTTGTTGTAATTTATCTACTTCTTCAAGCGTAACTCGTGCATTTTTTAGGTTATTCTCAATTTCCTCTTCTCTTTGTTTCAAAATCTTTTGAATAGGATTAAACAAAACTAAGGATAAAATTTGAACTAGTAGAAAAAATTGTATTAGTAAAACTGGTAATGTTGCATCTATATCAAACAAACCGCCAGTTTTTTCTAGACCAACATATATAGAAGGTATTGATGTGTACATATCCCGAAACTCTAATTGATTTAAAGAAAATCGGGGCCATTTTTAAGATGATCATTATTTATAGATCATCTTGATTAGGCCCACGTTGGGCTTAAATTAAGAGCTAAAAGGATTTGCGAAGATTAATGAAAGTGCAACTACTAGCCCATAAATAGTTAAGGCTTCCATGAAGGCTAAACTTAGAAGTAATGTACCTCTGATTCTGTCTTCAACTTCTGGTTGACGTGCGATCCCTTCAACAGCTTGTCCAGCGGCAGTTCCTTGACCAATCCCTGGCCCGATTGCTGCTAAACCAACAGCTAGTCCTGCAGCGATAACTGATGCTGCTGATACAATTGAATCTGTCATAATATTTCCTCTTGTTTTTTTCGAAAAAAATTGACAGCTTTCTTTTTTATATAGTCTAAACTTAATGATGACCTTCAACTGATTCACCAATATAGGCAGCAGCTAAAGTTGCAAAAATTAATGCTTGAATAGAACTTGCGAATAAACCTAATACCATAATCGGAAGCGGAATTAAAATAGGAACTAATAAAGTTAAAACTGTAACAGTTAGTTCATCTGCTAAAATGTTTCCGAATAATCGAAAGCTTAAAGATAATGGTTTAGTAAAATCTTCTAAAACATTTATGGGTAATAAAATTGGAGTGGGTTCAAAATATTTCTTAAAATAAGAAAACCCTCGTTTCTTTAAACCACCATAGAAATATGTAATTGAAGTTGCTAAAGCTAACGAAATTGTCGTATTTATATCGTTTGTTGGGGCTGCTAATTCACCTTCTGGTAAATGGATGATCTTCCACGGAACAAGTGCTCCTAACCAGTTAGAAAGTAGAATAAACAAGAAAAGAGTTCCAACAAAAGGTACCCATTCTGCGAAATTCGATCCCAGTTGGTTTTTAGCTATAGATTGAATATACTCAACAACTATCTCCATTACGTTCTGCCAAGTATTTCGTGGAACTTGGTTGGCGTTACTAGTAGCTAAAAAAGACGCAATTAAGATTAATGCAATAACAATCCAACTGACAATAAAAACTTGTCCATGAAGTGTATACCCAAAAACTTCCCAATAAAGGTGCTTGCCTACATCAAGATCAGCTACAAGCACAGCCGATAAGGTTGATATCATAATTACAATTTAAATCGAAATGAGCGACTTTCTATCTCATCAATATTATAAGTTATTTCGATACATCAAATATAAAATTTGTTTGTTAAAAACTGAAAAGTAAATTTTATATTGATTTATAATTAGTTAGATACTAATTGTGAAGAGATTTTAGATGACTGTTGAGATCCTGCGATTGCTCTTGCAAGTCGATGTAAGATATATCGGATAGCTTTTACCGAATCATCATTACCAGGTATACCTAGATCAACAAGGTCAGGATTAGAATTACTATCAATAATTGAAATAATAGGAATTTGTAATGTTTTACATTCTTTAATTGCTGTTAATTCATGTTCTTGATCAATCAAAACAACTACATCTGGAAGATATGGCATATTTTTTATACCTATTAAATAGTTATTTAATTTTTCTAATTCACGTTTTAATTTTGCAGATTCTTTCTTTGGATAGTAATTTAATATGCCATAGGCTTGAAGTGTTTCAAGGACTTTTAATCTTCTAATTCTTTTTTGAATTGTTTTCCAGTTAGTTAACATACCTCCTAACCAGCGATAGTTGACATAGAATGCACCACAGCGCATGGCTTCTTGCTGTATAGTTGTTGCTAGTCTTCTTTTTGTTCCAACAAAAAGAATTACTTTCTTTTTTAGTGCAGCTGCACGTAAATATCTACAAGCTTTATTTAAATATTTTTGAGTTTCATAAAGATTAATGAAGTGATGTTCTCGATCAACTTCCGGAAAAGAATAAAAGAGGAATGGAACCATTTTGGGGTTCCATTCTTTTTTCTTATGACCATAATGAAGGCCAACTTTAAAGAATCGAGCTAATTTTTGATTAATCGTTTGGCGTATTACTTCTGCCATATTTTAAAAATAGTTTTAGATTATTATTTATAAACTAGTTTGAGACTAAAAATAGAAAATCTTAACCTAGATAATACATAAATTATACATAAATTCTCTAATCGGTGAACTTTTTTATAAAAAATATTTATCTATCTTTTACAAAAGGTTTGCTTATCTAAAGTTTAAGATTAATAAACTTATACTTTCTTTTGAATTGTTTTGATACGAGATTTTGAGATTAATTTTTCTTTTCCTATTTCAAAGTTATCATTGATCGAAACATTTTCTTTATTTTGTGACGAGTATACATTGTGAACCTGGCGTTCTACCTTTTTTCTTAAGAGTTTTCTACGAGTTCTTATGGAAACAACACTTCGACCATAAAGGAATATATGTTTTGCGATCCATTCATCTAAAAATGTTAATACTCCTGTTCCACAAGGAATTAATCCACCTACAATAACTTTTTCTTTTAAACCTCTAAGCCAATCAACTTTTCCCTCAATAGCAGCTTGTGTTAAAATACGAATAGTTTCTTGGAAACTGGCTGCTGAAATAAAACTTTCTGTTGTTAATGCAGCTTTAGTTAATCCTAAAATTGCTGGTTTATAAAAAACTAAGCTTTTCGATTTTTTTTTTAACATATCATTTAAGCTTACTAATTGTTGAACATCTAAATATTCTCCGGATACTAAAGGAGTATTACCTGGATACTCAATTTTAGCTTTTACAATCATTTGTCGAACAATCACTTCTAGATGACGATCAACAATTCTAATCCCTTGACTTTCATAGACCCCTTGAATCGATTTTATAAACATTGACGCTAGTCTATAAAGGCTTCTTAGAGTTGCTTTATGATGTGAATCGCGTTGTCTAAAATAATCAAAATATATATCTAAAAGTTGTTGGGGATCTACAATTCCTTTGTGAAAACGATCAGTAAGATTAATATACTGATAGGGTTCAATCTCAAGATTCTCACGATCAATCTCTTCAATAACATAAGGTACTTCATGGATACTACGAAGTTGCTTAATATTAGATAAAATTTCGATTTGACTACTACGACTTCTTTGATGAGTTATTATTTTAGTAATAATCCCAGCCTTATCCGAAATTAATGCCCTATCAGAAGAACTTCGAGCTTCAAGAATTTCTTCTACCTTTGGTAAACCTTGAATGATGTCTTGCGTTTTAAAAATCCTATATGTTACAAAACCTAAAACTGTATTTTCTGGTGCAAAATCTTGATGGTTTTTATAGACTTTAGCCCCTTCTGTAAATAGATAAGGTTTTCCTATTCTAAAATCTATTTTTGCTCCTGTGCTAGTTAAGATTTTTCCCCCAATAGTTAAAATTAGACTATTTGCTAACAAATCTCCTGCAAATAAAAAGTCTTTATTATTTAAAAATGGTTTTGTTTCTTCAGAATATAATGATCTTACGTGTTGATTAGCAACTACTAATAACTCTTGAGATTGATATCTCTTAGAGTATTTGGATTTAAGTTCAAGCGCTGAACCTTTTAATTCAGCCGTGAATTCAGAATTAGCCACAATGCTATAAGGCTCTAAAATTTGACCTACACGAACTAAAGATAATGTTTGGCTTTGATGGAGTTTTAAACGTCTAGGGCTTATATTTTGGAGATTTAAATTTTGACTACGACCAAATTCTAAAGACCAATTCTGTTTTTCTTCCTTTTTAAAATGAGCGACAACGTTGGATTGTTGTTTTGTAAATTGATTGGAAAAATTTACAAATAGTCCTGTTTCAACTAAATTTTTTCTTTTTTGATTTGTTGCACAAATAGATTCACCAAGTTTAAAAGTCAAAAATCTTTTTGATTTAACAAGAAGCTCATCATTAATAACTGACGAATTTTGACCAATTGGTCTATAATTTTTTGGGCGGAGAATATTATAAAAAGTTAATGGTCGAAGTATTAGTTGAATACGAGTTGACGAAATCACTACTTGGCTATAAACCAGTTTTTCTATAATAATTTTTCCAAATAATATTTCCCCAGGAAATAAAAATTGATTATTTAATTTTTTATAAAAGTTAGAAATAGAAACAGTTTGTTTATTAAAAACAAATATTACACCTGATTGTATAATTATATCCGTAAGTTTTTTACTTTGTTTTCGAACTCTAATTATTCCATTAATCGGCGAAAATTTATTTGAGAAAAGCCAATCCTCTTTTTGGATAAAGCTACCATCTTTTATTTGAAATAATAAATTATTAGGAAAATAATGATAAATTTCCTCAGGTATCCAAAGAAAAGAAGAAGCTTTTGTTAACTCTATCCAGCCAGTTGTTTTTGTTCGATAAGAATTTGCTAGTAATTTATAAGAGCTTAAAGGATATAGAATACCCCCTGTTTTTATTTGATAAGCATCAGTTAAGTATCGTCCAATATAACCTGTGGATTGGGTGTTTTCAGGCGATATATCTTTTCGCAAAATTAAAGTTTGTGAATCTTTAAGTTTTAAGATATATAAAGGAAGTTTTTTTGGTTGTATTGTCTTATAAATAAGAATTTTTATATTTCTTAACTCTAAAAATTGTGAAATTAGACCGATTTTATTTGAGTTTAAAACACGAATAATTTCAGTAAAAGGGTTTGATTTAATAACAAGTTTTGTTTTTGCAAAGACATACTTAGGGCAATCAAATGATCTTACAACTTTTTTTGCTTCAAAAGGAAGAATAACTAGGGTCCCGGCAAGCACCCAAACTATCATATTATATTCAAAGAAGTTATAGTTTTGTTTCGGCTGATAATAAATTTCACCAGGAAATTTTGTTGTTAACGTTTTTTGAACTTCAGTGTCAGATTCTTCTAATTGAGATGCAGATTGTACAATAGGTTGCCCTTTTTTTATAAACTCCCTATCTTTAATCATTAATAAATCATCCCGCTCAACCTTTATTCGTAAAACTTCATTTTTATAGGTACGAATATCAAAAAAAGACGTATTTATGATAACTTGTGCATAGTCACCTTGGTTCGTTCTGATGAAATTAGTTTTTAAATTTTCTGCGAATTCAACTTGACCGGAAAATTGACTGCGAATTTGTTGACTTAATTCACGACTAAAAACACCTCCTGTGTGAAAGGTTCTCATTGTTAACTGAGTCCCTGGTTCTCCAATAGATTGAGCCGCTATAATACCTATAGCTTCACCAATTTCTATAAGTCTATGTTGGGTCAAATCCCATCCAAAACAAGTTTGACAAACTGATCTATATGCCTGGCAGGTTAATGGTGAACGCACACTAACTATAGGTACATCGGTTTCTTTAATAATTTTTAACAAAACAAAATCAATTTCTTGACCACGATGAGCAAGTAATGTTTTTGTTTTCGGATGAAGAATCGGTTTTGCTAGAATTCGTCCTAATAACTTCTCTTCAAAAGAAGATTTTGTTTTGGGATCTAAAAAGGGATTTGCTTTAAGAATTAAAATTCCATATTTAGCTTGACAATCAAATTGTCTAACTATCACGTCCTGTGCTATATCAATTAGCCTTCTGGTCATATAACCTGAATCAGCCGTTCGAATTGCGGTATCTACTAACCCTTTTCGTGCACCATAAGAGGAGATTAAGAAATCAATTACTGTTAATCCTTCACGAAAATTTTTTTGAATTGCTGAGCCGATCATTTCACCTTTTTGATCGGACATTAAACCTCGCATTCCTATTAATTGTCGAACTTGAGATAAATTTCCTCTAGCCCCTGAAAAAGTCATCATATACAAAGGATTTAACGGATCAGTTCGCTCAAAAAAATCAACAATTTCATTCTTTAAGACTTCACTGGTTAAATTCCAAGCCATTACTTGTTTTTGAAACCATTCAGAACTTGTTAATTCTCCTCGTTTATACTTAGTTTCACCTTTTTCTAATTCAGTATTTGTTGAAGTAACCAACGGTGTTTTTGAACGCGGGACCTTTAAATCTTCTAAATTGATAGATAATCCGCCTTGTGTTGCATAATTAAACCCTGCTTCTTTTAATAATTCAGCAAGCATACATGTTTTTCGAATTCCATAATTTCGAAACATCCATGCTAATAAGTCTTCAAGGTCTTTCTTTGTAATTACTTGATTGAGAAAAACAAAACTTTGGGGGTTAAAATAAGAATTAGCTTTTAATTTTAAATTTGAGTTTGGTTTTTGCATTTTGGAATATCTTTTGGTCTTTAAATTTTTTTTATTCGTAAAGTGCAATTTTAAAAATTTTTCTCTAAGATTTTAGATTTATTTGTGAAAATCGGTAGCCGAACATTTATTTTATACCCAGAGGCCTAGCGTAAATAGATGCAGCTAAAAGCTCATTAATAAGGACTCTGCCAGGTGTTGTCCTTATATAGGCAGAAACAATTCGACCTTCTTTATCTTTTTTAAGCTGTAAGTCATCAAAAATTTCTAATGAGCCAGATGAAAATAATTCAACTCTTCGTTTATCGTCAGGTTTCTTTTGTAGACCTGTTAATTTACCAGAGTATTTTAACCAAATAGATGAATGTAACGATATTTTTTCATGTTCTAATGCTTCAGAAATTTGACCGAAAGTCGTAAAATAAGAGTTAGCACCTTTTGTGTTTGGTAAAGTCCGAGTAGTTAAGTAATACCATCCTAAAACAATGTCTTGACTCGGTGTTAATATAGGTCGACCTGTGGCTGGTGAAAGAAGATTATTTGAAGATAACATTCGATAAGCCTCAAGTTGAGTTTTTCGAGTCAAAGGTAAATGAACTCCCATTTGATCACCATCAAAGTCAGCATTAAAACCAGGACAAACTAAAGGATGCAATTGGATTGCTCTACCTGTTGTCAAAATAGGGCGAAATGCCTGAATTCCTAAACGATGTAATGTAGGTGCACGATTGAGAAGTACTAATGATACAGAAACAAGAATAGTTAATAGTGTCCAAACGATAGGGTAATTACGTTGTAAGGCAGAAGTAAGATCACTAGTATCTAATTCTCTAGCTCGTGGGATTATTTCTCGAATTTTATAAATTAAGTAGGGTCCAAATAAATTTAATGCCATCTCATAAGGTAAGGCACATTGGTCTAACATTAATGTTGGTCCAACAACAATAACAGAACGACCAGAATAGTCTACTCGTTTTCCTAATAAATTTTGCCTAAATCTTCCTTCTTTTCCTGCGATTAAGTCATTTAAACAACGTAAAGGTTTATTTCGCGGTCCATAGGATTCTCGACCAAATCTACTACCATTGTCAATTAAATCGTCAACTGCATCTTGGATTAAAATTTTTTCATTTATTACTACAAAATCAGGGACAATTTGTTCACAAAATCTAATTAAACGATTATTACGCATAACTATACGACGATAATGTTCATTAAACTCTGAACTCATATATGTACCATTTGGTAATTCAAAGACTGGTCTTAAGGCAGGTGGTAAAACAGGTAATACCGTTAATACCATCCAGGAAGGATCAGTCTTTGTTGCAACAAAGGTTTCAAGTAATCTAAGTCTTTTTAATAAACGCTCTCGTTTACTTAATGAGGAATTCGAAAGATCTTCTCGTAAAATTTTTATTTCCTCTTGTAGATCTAGGGATTCTAACATATTTAATATACGTTTTGAGCCATGATCTGCTAATAGTAAAGCATTGACTTCATCATCAACCCATTCTTGATAAGTTGTAGTTCGTTTTGGTCTTAAATTACGTTTATTTATTTTAAAGTCGTCTACTTGTTTTTTAGAATCGCTCTTAATCAATTGAAATGAATTCGAATTATCTTCCGCAAAATTAAATTCTACATTTATATCACCAGTCTTTTGATGCCAATCTATTAACCAGTTTTCTAGTTCAGTTTCATCTTTTTCTTGATCAACTAACTCATCCATTTGAAAATTAGGTCCTAATAACCTCTTAACAGATTCACGAGCTTCATTTTCTAATTCTTCTAATGTTTTTTCTTCTTCAACCAAATAAACAATAGTTTCTAAATCTTTTAATGGTTGATCTAAAACGATACTTAAGTAACTAGGTGAACCTTTTAAATACCATGTATGAGTAATAGGATAATTTAAGGTTACATGACCCATTCGATGTCTACGAACATGACTTTCGGTAACTTCAACACCACAATTTTGACAATAAAAGGGTTTTGTTTTTGGTCGAAATTTATATTGTCCACATGCACATTCCCAACTTTTAAGAGGTCCAAAAATTTTTTCACATAACAAACCATCTGGCTCTGGTCGTCCGGTTCTGTAATTCATGGTATCAGGTTTACGAATTTCACCAACAATCTCACCATTAGGAAGTTTACGCTCACTCCATTCGCGAATTTTTTGAGGAGATGCTAATTTTACTCCCACCATTTCAAACCTATTTCGACTAAGTTGAGTTGAAATAGGCCGCAATTGGTTTAAATTTTTTCTCTTAACATGTTTTGTTTTAATAACAGTTTTTGCCACTATTTTTTTTTCAGTAACCATAACTAGTACTTTTTTTAAAATTTTACTGGTTTAAGATTTGGTTCTAACTTACCTGATGAAAAGGCCATAAATCTTAATGCATGAATATCGACAGCTAATGAACGCAATTCGCGAAGTAAAACACGGAATGATTCTGGAATCCCTGGTGAAGGCATTTGATTGTGACCAACAATCGCTTTATAAGCTTTTAATCGTCCCGGGATATCATCCGATTTTAAAGTTAAAAGTTCCTGTAAAGTATGTGCCGTACCATAAGCTTCAAGTGCCCATACTTCCATTTCACCGAATCGTTGACCACCTTCTCGAGATCTTCCGCCTAAAGGTTGTTGAGTTATAACGGAATAAGGTCCTATAGATCTGGCGTGAATTTTATCATCAACTAGATGAATAAGCTTTAACATATAAGGTTTACCTACTGTTATAGGATTGTCGAAAGGTAAACCAGTCCTTCCATCTCTCAAAATTACTTTACCGGGTGAAAACTTATTTAACAAAATTTGTTGTTTAGGAAATTGCTCTTTAATTTCTTCAAGTTTTTCGTAGACCAAAGTTCGAGAAGCTTCTACACCATAAATCTCATCAAATGGAAAAACTTTAAATCGTTTTTCGAGTTTTTCACCTGCCCACCCTAAAAGACATTCAAATAATTGACCAACATTCATACGAGACGGGACTCCTAAGGGATTTAGAATGATATCAACTAATGTTCCGTCAGGTAAAAACGGTAGATCCGCTAAGGGTGCTACATTTGATATTACCCCTTTATTACCATGTCGACCTGCCATTTTATCACCAATCTGCATGCGGCGAATATTAGCAATAAAAACTTGAATAATAGATAAGACTTTTGGGGGTATATCCAAAGCTGTTTCTCTATCAAGAACGCGGACATCTAAAATACGTCCTACCATGCCTAAGGGTACTCTAAGTGAGGTATCTGCAACTGAGGTTGCGTCCCCAAAAAGCTCTTCAAGAAGTCGACCATAAGTATTTTCTCGCCGTTTTGGTGAAAGCTTTCCAATAATGGCATCGCCTGGTTGTACATAGGCACCAATATAAACAAGTCCATTTTCATCTAAATTTCGTATTCGATATTTTTCTGCGCTACTCTCAGGTAAATCTCGAGTAACATAATCTGGACCTCGATCATTATCTTCTATTTCTACCTCTAGTTTTTCAATGTGAATCGAGGTAAAAATGTTTTCATAAACTAATCTTTCACTTACAACAATTGCGTCTTCATAATTGAATCCTGCCCACGGCATATAAGCAACTGTAACGTTCTTACCTAAAGCTAATTCACCTTCATCTGTACTTGGTCCATCAGCGATAATATTTCCACTATCGACTTCTTCTCCAACCCAAACAATAGGTCGTTGACTAAGAATAGTTGATTGATTTGAAGATTGAAATTTTTCTAATTTGTAAACTATAGTTTTCCCATAATTATCGCGTATCCAGACCGAATTTGAAGAGACAAATTTAACAGTTCCTTTGCAATAACTTAAGACTAAGGAACCAGATTCTATTGCTAGATGTGATTCTATTCCTGTTCCAACGATAGGTTTTTGTGGCCTCAATAAAGGAACAGCTTGTCTTTGCATATGAGCTCCCATAAGTGTACGGTTTGCATCATCATGTTCAAAAAAAGGTATTAAACCAACTGCAGGTGAAAAAAGCTGAAAAGGAGAAACTGAGAGATAATCAACTTCAGAAGGTGAAGTTAGTCGAAATTCATCATTTTCTTTTACACCAATTCTTTTTGTTAAAAGAAAACCTTTTGTACTAACTAAACTGTCACCCATGGCAATTGTTTTTCCATCTTCTTGGCCTACATTTAAGTAATTCAAACCATTTATCTTTCCGTCTTGAATTGCGAAAAAAGGGGTTTTCAGAAAACCTTGTTTATCAGTCTGGACAAACGTTGCCAATGAAGCTACTAATCCCGCTTTTTCTCCTTCGGGAGTGTCAATAGGACATAAGCGACCATAATAACTTGGGTGAATATCACGAATTGCAAGACTAGCTTTCTCAAAAGGTATTCCACCTGGACCAAGAACGGTTACTCTTCTTTTATGTATTAATTCTGCTAAGGGATTTATTTGATCTAAATATTGTGATAATGGATTAGTTGCAAAAAACTCATCGACAGCTGATTGAATTGGAAAAGGATTAATAAGTACACTTAAATCAATACTATTCATCATGTCACGCTTTTCTTCAAGAAACGCACCAAATCTCAAAAAGGCATGAGAAAATTGAACTTGTAATAATTCACCTACTGATCTAATTCTACGATTTTCTAAACTATCTATATCATCAACACTACCGATTAAAACCCTTAGGCCAATCAGATAGTCTACTATCTCAACAATATCATGTAAAGTTAAAGTCTGAATCCTCTCGGGTAAAGAAACACCTAATTTTTTATTAATTTTATATCGACCAACCTTACCCAAACTGTAATACCTTGTGTCAAATATTTCACTCTTTAATAACTCCCATCGAGAACTATATTCTTCATACGGAAAGTCAGAACCTTTGGTATAGATTTTTTTTGCATGAACTAATATGTAATCAAAATAATGCGAGTTTTCTAGGTGTGAAAAAATAGTTTCAGATTGGTTCCCTATATCTTCTAAAAGTATCGAAATAGGTATTTTTTCAATACGATCAGTTTTAATCCAAATAAGTTTTTCGCGGTCATATTCAAAATATAACCATGAACCACGATTTGATATTAATGTTGCTCCTATAGTTGATATATGACTATTAACAGAATCAACTTTATAGTAAATACCTGGACTTCGAACGATTTGACCAAGAATAACTCGTTCACAACCATTAATAACAAAAGTACCTCGATCAGTCATCAGAGGTAATTCACATAAACATAGAGTGTGTAATTCGATATTTTGCGTTCTTTTATCTTCAACCTCGATCGGCATATATAATCTTATTGAATAAGATAATTTATCTCGTCGAGACTCATAAGGTATTCTAAAAGGCGCATGGAAATAAAATTCATTATGGAAAAATCTAACTTCAAGAGTTTCCATAAAATCCCCTAATGTCGAAAGTTGTTTTAACTCATCACTTAAACCTTCCTCGAGAAACCAGCAAAAACTACTTTTCTGAATTTCTACTAGATCAGGTATGTTAGCAAGAAATACCTTTCGCATGAATGCTTTTCCTCTCCTTAATTATTTCATTCAAAAAACCTTATAAGGCTAGGAAAAATCCTAACCTTATCGATATTATAATAAACAATACTAACCAATTTTTTTAAATAATTTACTAATGCGAGATTTTTGTCGAGCTGCTTTTCTAGGATGAAAAACCTTTTTCTTTGCGGCTTTATCAATTCTGCTATAAATTTTAGAGAGTAAAGATTTTAATACATCATATGTTTCAGAATCTTTAGTTACCTCAAAATTCTTTATAGCAAGACGATATTTTTTAATTAAAGTTTTAACAGTTGATTTGTAAAATCTATTTAATTTCATATTTCTTTGTCCAATACGAACCTTTTTCTTCGCAGATTTAATGTTAGCCATAGTGTTTAATAGTGTTTCTTTTAGATTATACTTGTTTTAGATAGTTTGAGCTAGGGAAAATCATTAATAAATTCAAATAATAACAGTGCCTTTTGACTAGCTTAACAGTAAAAATTTCTTATAATTAACTATATAGCATTCTATAAAAAAATTACAAATATAAAAAATGGCAAAACAAAAAGGTAGCCGAATTATTATCCATCTTGAATGTACAACTTGTCGTACAAATTCTAATAAACGATCTGAAGGTGTGTCACGCTATACAACAACAAAAAATAGACGTAACACACCTGCAAGATTAGAACAAAAGAAATTCTGTCCACATTGTAACTCACATACAATACATAAGGAGACTAAATAAATTCTATGGGAAGAATGAAATCAAAGCTTTCTCCATTAGGCTTAGACCGTGAAATTGACTATAAAGACTTACTTTTATTACGATCATTCACTACTAGCTATGGTAAAATTGTAGGTCGTCGCGTGAGTCGATTAACAAAAATTCAACAAAATCGATTAAAGAAAGCTATAAAGCATGCTAGACTTTTAGGCTTATTTCCGTTTGTCCCGCATAAAGCTATTTAGTTGGGTTTTATTCGAATATTAAGAATTGGGAAATAATTATGAATCGTTCACAAAAGAATGATAACTTTCTTGACAAAACATTTACTATCCTTGCAGATATTTTAATAAAAGTTTTACCTGCTAGCCAACAGGAAAAAGAAGCTTTTACATATTATAAAGAGGGTTTAGTTGCTCAATCTGCCGGTCAGTATGCACAGGCACTTGAAAGTTATTATGAAGCTCTTCAATTAGAAGAAGATCCTATTGATAGAAGTTATATACTTTATAATATTGCTCTTATCTATTCAAACAACGGTGAGTATTCAACAGCTCTTCAATATTACCATCAGTCACTTGAATTAAATCCAAAATTATCGCAAGCCTATAATAACATAGCTGTTATTTATCATTATCAAGGTGTAAAATCTTCTGAAAAACGACAATCTGAAATTGCCAAAAAACTTTTTAATAAAGCTGCAGACTATTGGCGCGAAGCAATACGTTTAGCTCCCAATAATTATATTGAAGCTGAAAATTGGCTTCTTACAACTGGTCGTGAGCTAAAATAATAACTATTAAAAACGATAAGGGAAACCCTATTTATTTTCTACTCTCTATAACTATTCTTTAAGAAATATGCGCAGTAAATCTTCAGAGTTTGCATTCCTTGGACCCGTAGGTGGGAAAGTATCTCAAGTAATTGGGCCAGTAATCGATATTCGCTATAAAGGAAGAGCAATCCCAGAAATTTATACAGCGATTGAAATCATGGATTCATCTTCTTCAAAACTAGCTAAATATGTGCAAGTTGTTGCAGAAGTTCAACAAATGATTGGAGGTAGTACTGTACGTACAATTGCGATGAACCCTACTGAAGGCTTAGCTCGTAATTATATTGCTGTAGATACAGGCCGACCTATTTCTGTTCCTGTAGGGAATCAGGTTTTAGGAAGAATCTTTAACGTATTAGGTCAACCAATTGATAACTTAGCAGCAATTGAGACACCAGATCTTAAATGGCCAATCCATAGATCTGCTCCTGCTTTTTATGAATTAGAAACAAAACCTCTAATTTTCGCAACAGGTATCAAAGTTGTAGATCTATTAGCTCCTTACAGAAAAGGTGGAAAAATTGGTTTATTTGGTGGTGCAGGTGTAGGAAAAACTGTACTTATCATGGAACTTATTAACAACGTTGCAAAAGCTTATGGTGGTGTATCAGTATTTGCTGGTGTAGGTGAACGTACTCGTGAAGGTAATGACTTATATCGAGAAATGATTGAATCAGGTGTTATTGTTGCATCGGATCTAGTGAAATCAAAAGTGGCACTTGTTTATGGACAAATGAATGAACCACCAGGAGCACGTATGCGTGTTGCTTTAAGTGCCTTAACAATGGCCGAATACTTCCGTGATGTTCAAAATCAAGACGTATTATTCTTCATTGATAATATTTTCAGATTTGTACAAGCCGGTTCAGAGGTTTCAGCATTATTAGGTCGTGTACCATCAGCCGTTGGATACCAACCAACATTAGCTACAGAAATGGGAATGTTACAAGAACGTATTACATCTACACTAAAAGGTTCAATTACTTCAATTCAAGCTGTATATGTACCTGCGGATGACTTAACTGACCCTGCTCCAGCAACTGTGTTTGCTCACCTAGATGCAACAACTGTACTTTCAAGAAACTTAGCTGCTAAAGGTATTTATCCTGCTGTGGATCCACTAGCTTCTAAATCAACAATGCTTGAACCTTTAATCGTTGGAGACGAACACTACAATACAGCTCAGGATGTAAAAGAAACTCTTCAAAGATATAAAGAATTACAAGATATTATTGCTATTTTAGGGATCGATGAACTATCAGAAGCAGATAAATTAACTGTAGCTCGAGCACGAAAAATTGAAAGATTCTTATCTCAACCTTTCTTCGTTGCTGAAGTGTTCACAGGACTAGCTGGAAAATATGTACCATTAAGAGATACTATTAAAGGTTTCCAATCAATTCTAAGTGGTGAATTAGATGCTTTACCAGAACAAGCATTTTATCTTGTAGGTGATATCGCTGAGGTTCTTGAAAAAGCGAAGACATTGAAATAATAATAGGAGATATAACCAATGTTAATCACCACAAATCTCTTTGCAACAAATAGAACAATTGCAAACTGGAAGGTAAAAGAAGTTGTTTTACCTACTACTACAGGTGAACTAGGAATTTTACCTAATCATACTCGTTTATTAACTGCTTTAGATATCGGTGTTCTCCGTGTGAAAGCTGAAAACAATTGGGTACCAATTGTTATATTAGACGGAATTGCAGAGATTAAAGACAATAATTTAAAAATAATTGTAAGACAAGTTGAAGAACTATCTGATATTACAATTAATGTAGAACAAGCAAAGAAAGAATTAGACCAAGTGATTGATGCACTAGCTAAATCTACTAAGCAAAATGAAAAACTTTTAAATACGATAAATTTAAAAAGAGCTCTTGCTCGATATCAAGCATTAACTTTTGATAAGTCTAATCGTAACTAAAACTTTTAATCAAGAATTTAACAATTACTTTATTAATTTAATAAAGTAATTGTTAAAAAACTTTAAAAAGTAAAAATATGTTATTTAAATTTAAGTCATCCATACTAGATAATCAAATTGGCTCAAAAATTTATATGGGGCTTAGTGAACATAATCAAGAGCTTCGTGAGCGTCTTTTTCAGTTATTCCTTTTCTTAATTCTTTTAATAGGACTTTGTTTCTCGCAGACAAAAACTTTAGCTCAAATACTTCAAGGGGTTATTGAGGGTATAAAATTTTTTCAGCCTTCTCCTGATGAGTATTTTTTTTTAAGTTTTAAACTTTCACTATCTAGTGCAATTTTAATTGAAAGTCCTTTATTAATTATTTATGGGATCTGTTATCTTTTTCCAGCCTTATTAAGTAGAGAAAAATTTGCATTTGGTAGTCTATTTCTACTATCATTTATTTTGTTTTTTGCTGGAACATTATATGGTTATAAAGTCGTTGCTCCAGCTGCACTGACTTTTTTCTTTTCTTATACAAAAGATATACTTGAGCCATTATGGTCTTTTCAAGATTATGTGGATTTTTTATGGACTTTATTCTTAGGATCAATTTACAGTTTTCAAATTCCTGTCATTCAAATCCTATTGGGTTTTATAGGAGTTTGTACATCAAAAAATTGTTTTAATTGGCTTCGATATGTTCTATTAATAGCTACTGTATTAGCAGCTGTTATAACCCCATCCACTGATCCGATTACACAATTAGTTTTTTCAATTGCTATTTTAGTTTTATATTTAACTGGAAGTAGCTTTCTATTTGCCTTAGAAAAACTTGGTATTATTTGTTAAATAATATGAGGCTTTTTTTTAAGACAAACCAAATTATGTTAATTTTTTCTTTATTTTAAGAGTTAATAAAAATTGTATGCAAAACGAATGGGGCAAAAAAATCAGAAAAATTTTTGATTTTCTTCTGATAATAGGTATAGTTAGTCCGCAGCTTTTTCTCTCTTCTAATCCCGCAAACGCTTTTCCTATTTACGCTCAACAAGCTTATACAAATCCAAGAGAAGCAAATGGACGAATTGTTTGTGCTAACTGTCATTTAGCTTCAAAACCAGTAGAAGTAGAAACTCCTCAAGCAGTATTACCTGATGAAATTTTTGAAACAACAGTAAAAATTCCTTACGATTTAAGTCAAAAACAAATTTTAGGTAATGGTAAAAAGGGGGGATTAAACGTTGGTGCCGTAATGGTTTTGCCAGAAGGATTTAAAATTGCTCCTAAAGATAAAATTTCTACTGAGCTAAAAGCTAAAACGAATGGAGTATATATAACACCATATAGTCCAAGTTTAGAAAATATTTTAGTCGTTGGCCCAGTAGCAGGTGAAAAAAATCAAGAAATTCATTTCCCAATTCTTGCACCAAATCCAGAAACTGACAAACGAGTTCATTTCTTAAAATATCCTATTTATGTAGGAGCCAATCGAGGTCGTGGACAAGTTTATCCAAATGGCCAAAAAACAAATAACAATTCTTTCGTATCTACTATAAGTGGTAAAATTACAGCTATAGACATTAATGAAAAGAGTGGGACTAAAATAACAGCTCAAGATTCGAATGGTAATTCAACTGAGCAAACAATACCAGCTGGTCTTGATATTATTGTTAAGAAAAATGATATTATTCGCGTAGATCAACCTCTTACACTTGATCCAAATGTTGGAGGATTTGGACAGTCTGATAAAGAGATTGTACTACAAAATCCAGCACGTATTTATGGGTTTGTAGCTTTTTCTTTTGTAACAATGCTAGCACAAACTATGTTAGTGTTAAAGAAAAAACAATTTGAAAAAGTTCAAGCTGCTGAAATGAATTTCTAACAAAAATTATTAATTCTACCTCATGAATCTACATACTGTAGATTCATAGAGGCGAAGACTATTAGAATCGAATTCAGTAATGTCAATCGTTCAAAACTTTGAATAAAATTTTAACCACCGCCCACAATCGTAACAAATTCTATACGATCTAAATGACTCAAGAAAATTTTTTTAGATGCCTCTTGAGAAAGAATTTTTTGATTATGTTCTGTTATTAATCCAGGTTTTATTTTTTGTAGAAATTGAAAAAGATCATCTAAAGATACTTTATAATTGATAATATATACTTGTCCATTTATTAAAATCCAAATTCCACTAGGTGAATTAATTTCATTTGTCATCAAAAAACAAAAAACTTACGTAGAAGTTAATAATTATCATTTCTGGTTCATGATTTATAAGGCATAAAATTCTTAATAAACATAAAATGTCTTGAAAAGTAAATATTTAAATATATAAAATTATTGTATATTTGATAATTAATTCATATAATATATGTATATATAAAAAGTTTACTTTACGTTTCAAAGTTACGTAGTTTACAATTTTGTATAGAAATTCAAAACAAATAGTTTTTGCTTTTCAAGTTGGGTTTAAATTGCCGAAAGGACCATTTAACATTTCCGAGAAACAGAGAATTTACTGGTACATAAAAAGGAGTCCTACATGTTTCAATCTGTAGAAGAAAGAACACGAATAAAAAACGAACGTTACGAATCAGGTGTAATCCCTTATGCTGAAATGGGTTACTGGGATCCAGCATACACTATCAAAGACACTGATGTGCTTGCTTTATTCCGTATTACTCCTCAGCCAGGAGTGGATCCAATTGAAGCTGCAGCTGCAGTTGCTGGTGAGTCTTCAACTGCTACATGGACTGTAGTATGGACTGACTTATTAACAGCTTGTGATGTTTACCGTGCAAAAGCTTATAAAGTAGACACAGTTCCAGGCGCTGCTGACCAATACTTTGGTTATATCGCTTACGAATGTGACCTTTTCGAAGAAGCTTCAATTGCTAACTTAACAGCTTCAATCATTGGTAACGTATTTGGTTTCAAAGCAGTTAAAGCATTACGTCTTGAAGATATGCGTATGCCTTATGCTTACCTAAAAACTTTCCAAGGTCCTGCAACTGGGGTAATCGTGGAACGTGAACGTTTAGATAAGTTCGGAAGACCTCTACTTGGTGCAACTGTAAAACCAAAACTTGGTTTATCAGGTAAAAACTATGGTCGTGTTGTATTCGAAGGTTTAAAAGGTGGTTTAGACTTTTTAAAAGATGACGAAAACATCAACTCTCAACCTTTCATGCGTTGGCGCGAACGTTTCGCTTATGTAATGGAAGGTGTTAACAGATCTGCTGCAGCTTCTGGTGAAGTTAAAGGTTCTTACCTTAACGTTACTGCTGGTACAATGGAAGACATGTACGAGCGTTCAGAATTCGCTAAATTAGTTGGTTCTGTTATTATCATGATTGACTTAGTAATCGGTTATACTGCTATCCAATCAATGGCATACTGGGCACGTAAGAACGACATGATTCTTCACTTACACCGTGCAGGTAACTCAGCTTACGCTCGTCAAAAGAACCATGGTATTAACTTCCGTGTGATCTGTAAATGGATGCGTATGGCAGGTGTTGACCATATCCACGCTGGTACAGTTGTTGGTAAATTAGAAGGTGATCCTCTAATGGTTAAAGGGTTCTATAACACTTTACTACAAACAGTAATGACGATTAACTTACCACAAGGTATCTTCTTCGAACAAGACTGGGCTGCTTTAAGAAAAACTATGCCAGTAGCTTCTGGTGGTATTCACTGTGGTCAAATGCATCAATTATTAAACTACCTTGGTGAAGACTGTGTCTTACAATTTGGTGGTGGTACAATTGGACACCCTGATGGTATCGCATCTGGTGCAACTGCTAACCGTGTAGCATTAGAATCTATGTTACTTGCTAAATATGAAGGTCGTGACTATCTAAAAGAAGGACCTAAAATTTTACGTACAGCAGCAGATCAATGTGCACCTTTACGTGTTGCTTTAGATCTTTGGAAAGACATTTCTTTCAACTACACATCAACAGATACTGCTGACTTCGTTGAAACAACAACAAGACAGTAACCTGTATTATTGAATTAGAAAAGTATATTAAGTATAAAACACTAAAGGAGTATTTGAAGAGTGAGATTAACACAAGGTGCCTTTTCATATTTACCAGATTTAACAAACGAACAAATTTTAGCTCAAATTAAGTATATCCTTAGCCAAAACTGGGCTGTTAGTATCGAGTGGACTGAAGATCCACACCCACGTAACAGTTACTGGGAGCTTTGGGGATTACCTTTATTTGGAATCAAAGATGCTTCAGTTGTTATGTATGAATTAGACCAATGTCGTGCTGCACATCCAACGACTTATATCAAAATTAACGCTTTTGATAATACTCGTGGTGTTGAAAGCTGTTCATTATCTTTCATCGCACAACGTCCTTACGAAGAGCCTGGTTTCTACTTAGAAAGACAAGAAACTGATTCTCGTAACTTACGTTACACAATCCACAGTTATGTTGTAAACAAATATCCTGCTGGAGAACGTTACGTATTATAAGTACGTTAAAAAATTAAATTAGTCCACTTTTAAGTGGACTAATTTAATTTTTTTAATTATTTACATAAGGCAGAAGCCAAAGTCACCAAAAATATAAATTAGACTAAGAAGACTCTTAGCGGAGTCAGTCAAAAATAAGCGTAGTAAAAGTGACATAAAATTTTTTACTTTCTATGGACTCAACATGTTTTTGAAGTTTTACCTTCTAAAATACATAATATTATTTTTTATTATAAGTATCTAAGAACTCCTCGAATTTTGCGTCAGTTCATTAAGTCTTGTCTAGTAATATGATAATTACTTTAATATTGTTACTAGTACGGCTATTTATTGTAGTTCATACTTTTAATAGCGAGAAACCTAAAAGCACCAATTTGAATTCCAATCGTATGCCTCAAACATGTTTTTTAGTTGCAAGTATAACTCTCTCACTTAATCGAGAAGCTTTTAGATAATTCCAGATAAATCAGTTTGAAGTTTAAGATTAAAAAATCTAATTGCCATTACATTATTGGAGCGTAACCTCGTCCTCTTAAATTAAATAGTATTATAGTTTTAAAGTTATAAGCAGCACCCACGACTTAATAAATTATATTGAGTGAATTCAAAGTTGTACTATAACAACTATGAAAAAGATATCAAGTTGAAATAAATAGGTACAGTCGATAATACATAATTACTATAACGGTTCGAAATATTTTTATCAAAAATATAACAGATATGTTTCAATCATAGAAGATGCTATTTTCAAGTGATTACGTTTTCTTCTTTTGAAAACCAATATAAAAGGAAAAAAATTTCCGTGATATACTATAATACCTTTTCATAGAATCTAAATGTTCGGTAAAAACAAAAAATTTTATTTAAACATATGAGATATGTTACCATATCTCATATGTTGATCAAAATGATCTTAAGCATTAACAGCTGGAGCGTTTAATGCAACTGGAAGAACATTTGATACAGCTAAGTCTAGAGGGAAGTTGTGCGCGTTACGTTCGTGCATTACTTCGATACCTAGGTTAGCACGGTTTAAAATGTCAGCCCATGTGTTAATAACACGACCTTGGCTATCAACAACTGATTGGTTGAAGTTGAATCCGTTTAAGTTGAATGCCATTGTGCTAATTCCAAGAGCAGTTAACCAGATACCTACAACTGGCCAGATAGCTAAGAAGAAGTGTAAAGCACGTGAGTTGTTGAAACTTGCGTATTGGAAGATTAAACGTCCAAAGTAACCGTGTGCAGCTACGATGTTGTAAGTTTCTTCTTCTTGACCGAATTTGTAACCGTAGTTAGCAGATACGCCATCTTCAGTTTCACGAATTAAACTAGATGTTACAAGAGAACCGTGCATAGCACTGAATAAAGAACCACCGAATACACCAGCAACACCAGCCATGTGGAATGGGTGCATAAGGATGTTATGTTCTGCTTGGAATACTAGCATGAAGTTGAATGTACCAGAAATACCTAAAGGCATACCGTCAGAGAAACTTCCTTGTCCGATTGGATATACTAAGAACACTGCTGAAGCTGCAGCAACTGGTGCTGAGAAAGCAACGAAGATCCAAGGACGCATACCTAAACGGTAGCTAAGTTCCCATTCACGTCCCATGTAAGTTGCAACACCTAATAGGAAGTGTAAAACGATAAGTTGGTAAGGTCCACCGTTGTAAAGCCACTCGTCTAAAGAAGCAGCTTCCCAAACTGGGTAGAAGTGAATACCAATTGCGTTAGAACTTGGTACAACAGCACCACTGATAATGTTGTTTCCGTATAAAAGTGATCCAGCAACTGGTTCACGAATACCGTCGATATCAACTGGAGGAGCTGCGATGAACGCGATAATGAAACAGCTAGTAGCTGTTAATAATGTAGGGATCATTAAAACACCGAACCAACCGATGTATAAACGGTTTTCTGTGCTAGTAATCCAAGAGCAGAAACGCTCCCATAGGCTAGTACTTTCTCTTCTTTCTAAAGTTGCTGTCATAATGAGTACTAGGAAAATAGGGAAATAAACGTCCTAGGATAAAAGGTCAGGCATTTCATGCAATAATCTATTTTGCAAAGGATGAGTATTTCGTATATGATGAATGTTGTTAACAGGAATTTCTACAAAGCTGTTTTGTTTTAATTAATTATACACAATTTTTAAAAATCTTACGGGTTAAAAACTTTAGTTAAATTTTTTGACCCGATTGAAATAAAGAATTATATCCGCGTAAAGATTTTTAACTTTTATTTATAATTTTAAACCTTAAAAACAATAAAGAACACTTGTTAAATAAACTAGGATGTTGCGTTTACCAGATTAGAAACGAAAACATTATTCGTTTGTTGTCTTTGTAATGGTTTTGTTATCAGTTCTAAAATGTTTTTAGCATTTGTAAAACCATGAATTTGTGAAAATGTAAACTCAACAGACCATTTTGTATTTATTCCACGTGCTTCAAGTGGATTAGCATGAGCCATACCTGTTATAACTAAGTCTGGTTCTAAGTCTTTTATACGATCAACTTGATTATAATTGTCAGGTTTTTCAACAATTATTGGAAGGAAAACACCCATTTTTTCACAAGTTTTTTCAAGTAATGAAAGCTCAGCACCTTGATAACGTTTATCTAGGTAAGGGATACCTATTTCAAAAACAACCATACCGCATCTAATAAGAAATCGAGCTAATGAGATTTCAAGCAAATTGTCGCCCATAAAGAATATAGACTTCCCTTTTAATAAATCGGTATAATTTTGCAAATTTTTCCAAACTTTGTTTTCTTTTTCTTCAAGTCCATAAGGTGACTTATTGAAAACTGAACAAATTTTTTCAATCCAAGCACGTGTACCATCAGGTCCTATTGGAAAAGGAGCACCAATTAATTGACACTTACGTCTTCGCATTAATGTAGTAGCAGTTCTACTTAAATAAGGATTAACACCGCAAACAAAATCTTTTTCATTTAGAATTGGAAATTCTGTATAACGTTTTGCAGGTAACCAACCTTTTACATTAATATCAAATGCCTCTAGTTCTTTTGTTAATTCATAAACAACACTATTTGGCACAGATCCAAAAAGAATTAAGTTACTTGACGAAGTCTCTTTAATTCCTTCCTGATTAAAAGTTTTTAAACCAAACGATTGTGCTAATGCCGCTAGAACTGTATCCTCGCCTTGGGTAAAAGCATAATCTAGCCCATTTGCTCTAGCAACAATAATAGGAATTCCTAACTCCGCTTCAAGTTTTGGTGCAATTCCTTCTAGATCCATTTTTATAATTTCAGTTGTGCAAGTACCGATCCAGAAAATTACACTAGGATTTCGATCTTTTTTTATAATCGAACACAGCCTTTTTAATTCCATATAATCATTCAGATGAGCAGATATATCAGCTTCCTCTAACTCAGCCATTGCATATCTAGGTTCTGCAAAGATCATTACCCCTAAAGCATTTTGAAGAAAATAGCCACATGTTTTTGTACCTATAACTAAAAAAAAGCTATCTTCAATTTTTTGATAAAGCCAAGCAACACAGCTTATTGGACAAAAAGTATGATAATTTCCAGTTTCACATTCAAACTTTATAGAATTTACGTTTGAAATCTCTTGTTTAGTTTGCATAATATTTTTAAAGAAATTTACATTTTACAAGTATTTAATTACTAAACAGACTCAGTTCTAAATCATTTTCAGTTTCAGTTGATTCATCTGGTTTTAAATAAAAATCTGATAAAAGTGTAAATAATTCGCGATCAGCAGATTGTTTAGGTATTACTCCTTCGGGTTTTGCAATAAGTTGGTCAGCAATATTTAAATAATAATCACAAATATACTCTAATGATGGATCATTATTGGACATTTCAAAAAGTGTTTTTCCTTTTATTCTTGAGACACGGATATCTTCAATTAAAGGTAAGACTTCTAAAACAGGAATAGGAACTGTTTGTATATACTTATCGATTAAGTCACGTGTAGCTGTTCTATTGCCAATTAAACCAGCTAAACGAAGGTTATGAGTCCTTGCTTTTTCTCTAACAGAAGCTGCGATTCGATTAGCTGCAAAAAGTGCATCAAAGCCATTATCTGTAACAATTAAACAATAGTCAGCGTAATTCAATGGAGCAGCAAATCCACCGCAAACCACATCTCCTAACACATCAAAAAGGATAACATCATATTCGTCAAAGGCATTTAACTCTTTTAACAATTTTACAGTTTCTCCAACAACATATCCACCACAGCCCGCTCCTGCAGGCGGTCCTCCTGCTTCAACACAATCAACGCCATTATAACCACGATAGATTACATCTTCCGGCCATACATCCTCATAATGATAATCTTTAGCTTGTAAAGTATCTATAATGGTTGGAATCAGAAAACCCGTTAAAGTAAATGTACTATCATGTTTAGGATCGCAACCTATTTGTAATACTTTTTTACCACGTTGTGCTAAAGCAACTGATATATTACAACTTGTTGTTGATTTCCCAATACCGCCTTTCCCGTATACAGCTAACCTCATGTCGTCTCCTTAAGGCATTATTAATTGATTGCTCAAATTTTCTTATTTATCTAGAGATTTACAATTATTTCATATGAAATCATTTAGATTAAAATCTTAAAATTAATCCATTTTTTAAGAGTTTTCTATCAAAAACATTTATAAATAACCTCATTTTCGTCAACGAACTAGTGTCTAACACTAAATAACCGTCTAGGCCCAGTAGGATTCGAACCTACATTAGAAACTTAGAAGGTTTCTGTCCTAATCCCTTAGACGATGAGCCCTATGGGCAGTACAGGATTTGAACCTGTGGCCTTCTGCTTGTAAGGCAGAAGCTCTACCGCTGAGCTAACTACCCTTTTAATAAGTATACATATTAAGGGGCTTATTAGATAGAGCCCCTTAGTATTGAAAAAATTGTTTAGTTACCACTTTTTTGAGTCGGATTACGTGATGGGTCATTCGAGATAAAACCGAACCAGAATAGATAAACGAAGAAACTAACAACTGTATACACAGCAATTTTTAATACTAACATAGATACCTCTTTTAATTGTAAATTTACAAAGTTGTTTTAAATAACTGAACCATCCTTTTGGAATATTGTATTTAATATTTTACTGAAAAAATTTCATCTACGATACTTAAAGACAATTTTAACATAGTACCATTAGAAGAGAGAGTGGGATTCGAACCCACGGAACCATTCCTAGTTCTTCTGATTTCAAGTCAGACGCAATCGACCACTCTGCCATCTCTCCTAAATCATATCTTTTAAAATTATATTTTAAAAGATTAAAAGATATGAGTAAAGGTATAGTACTAAAATTATAATACGAATAGAAAGTTTAAGATAACTCAGGTTTAAATTTTAAAGAAGCAGGATTCGGATTTCCACCTATTGATGAATCTTTCTTTCCTACAGGAGAACGACCTTCATTAACTTTTTCTGGGAAAACTCCATCAAAAGGATGTAATAAAGTTATATCTAACGGAGGATAAATACGAAAAATCTTGTAATTCGTTATTTTAAAACTACGTAATTGAGCACCTAATGCTAAACATTGTTCTTTACGAGCAAAATATGCAACATTATTACCAGAATTCATTCTCGCTGTTCCACCTGTCGGAAGCTCGAATAAAGATGCATCTTTACTAGTCCAGATAATTACATACTTTTCTTCGTTTTTAGCAGCGCTAAGCCAACCGCCAGTCGAACCTTCAAATTTTGGAAAGTCATTTTGTTTTAGCTTTAGACTCATGACATCTTCATCCCTTTGTTTGTTGTCAAATATTAGTTGACTAGTCATTTAGACTGTTTAATCAAAAGGCATAGACCGCTTTGTATAGCGGGGAGTGGACTTGAACCACTGACCTTCGGATTATGAGCCCAACGAGCTACCAATCTGCTCTACCCCGCCATTGTCTATATAATATTATAGACTACTTTGTATGAAAATTAATCTTAATACATAAAAAGAAAAATAAATGCAATTACAACTGTAATACCTAATAAAATTAATTGTAAAGTTTTTTCTATTCTATTTATTAAAGGAACTAATTGATAATCGTATAATAGTCGTTCATGACGTAAAATTCCAATAGGCTTACTCCATATTTTCCCATCATACCAGCCAGATTCCTCGTAAATGATTTTATCCTCAAATAATCTACGTCCTATATATCTCCAGGCTATCAAAAAGTTAAAGTATAATAACCCTTGTAATAAGAATGAAAAAAAAAGAATTAGCAGTAGACAATAAAATTTGTAGTTAGAAAGCGAAATAAACCAATTAATAACAAAAGTATTTAATAAAAAAATACTGAAAAATGTAAAAAAAAATTTACTCGTATATCCTGATTCATTCAATCGAACCCAACCAAATAAAGAAGATCTTTTACGTTTTAGATACTCGTAAAAAGGACGCTGGTCACGCGGAACAGGACAAAAATTAGAGTCATTAAATTTATTCATTCAATTTTTTATTATTATTTAAAACATTATTATAAAAATTAAAATTGTTTTAACTTAACGACATTTAAATAATAATAAAACTAATAAAAAACTACTAATTATTATTAATATTAACCTATCTAAGTTTTGATTCCGTGTTTTTTCAAAACCAGGTAACCTTGCTGGGTTTCGAGTTACAATTAAAACAGCTAATAATAATGCTTGACAAAAAAATATTATATTTAGTAATAAACTCATACAAATGATAAAGTTTTCTCCTTATTCGAAGAATATTTCTTCGAATAAGGAGAAAAATACTAGCCTATCTGGCTTGAACTCTTAGAAGTAAGAAACCAAGAGAAAGACCTATAAGTGTTACTATAAAAGCAATTCCACCTACACTTAAAATTTCTTCCATAACTTAAATCCAAATTCAAAAATTAAAAACCGTTCCTACCCCAGACTACCATTGCTAGTGAGAAAGTAAAAACAACCAGCAGCATTGACCAACCTAGAGCAATAACATCCATGAGGTTATCCTTTTTGATTGTGTTTGGTTTTGTTCCAATTTTATAAGAAATACTTTAAATTAATAGCAGTATAGATTTACTGATATTAATATTATTTTAGTTAATTTTCTTTAGATTCTCAATAAGACCTGATTTTATTAAAAAATTTCGCACTGTTTGTGAAGGCTGGGCCCCTTGAGATAAACGTAATTCAACACGTTCTTTATTGTAAACAAGTTGATTTCTTAATGGATTATAATAGCCTAATTCCTCAATTGCTCGACCATCACGTCGTGCTCGACTTTGAATCAAAATAATTCTATAACTAGGTGATTTTTTTCGACCACATCTTTTTAATCTAATTTTTAACATTTTTCTCCTTGTGTATATCAGAATTTTTTTATTTTGTTAGTGTTAATTTTATTATATAGGTAATAAACTCTCACCAGAAATAGCTAAGACAACAAGATCAACATTTTCAATCCAGGATTTTTTTCTTGAACCTCCACCATATAAAACTAAAGTTCTATAAAAAATTTCGATTATTGAACTTATATGTTCTATTAAATAAAAACTAAATAATGCAGATAATCCTTTGGGTAAGATTTCTTCAAATGCTTTAAAATATGGTTCAGATAAATTAAAGATAATTTGTTCAATTATTCCACCCTCATGTAGATTTATACTAGGATACCATTCTGCAATCAATCTTATTGTTAATAGTGCTTCATAAAAGAACATAAAATGATGGAGAATAAGTAACCAAAATCTTGCAGGTATAAAGAAACTTGATCCTCTTAAAAGTGAAGTAAATATATGTAACGAACTTGCACAAATTAAAAATAATCTTGCAATTAAACGATTTAAAGGAAAAAGAAAACGTAATAAATACAATAGCTTTTGACGACCACTAGTAAAGGCTTTAATTACTATATATTTATAGGGTAAATAGTAATTAGAAGACAGAACAAAAAAATAAAGCCGATTTAAGCGGTTCTTGAGAAAATTAAGTGTCTGCATTAGAGAAACTTGAATATATGTAGGATTAGGGATATGTAATTCAATTGAATAAAAGTTTATGCTATTTTAACTTTTATGAACCCAAAGTAATTATACAAACTTTTATTTGGAATTATAGACAATTTATCCCAATTTTAGCAACGTGAAGAATTTTAATAACGTTTATATTTGAGGGTGAGCGACGGGACTTGAACCCGCGAGTGACGGAATCACAACCCATTGCCTTAACCACTTGGCTACGCCCACCATTACACATAAATAATTATTTATGCTATTTTCAAATTTCGTCTATACGTTGACGGTAAAAATATTTTGATTATACTTTTTTACAATGTTAATAACAAATTACGGAGCTAAATAATTTATGTCTCGATATCGAGGACCACGCTTAAGACTTCAAAGACGTCTGGGTGTTCAATTAAGTCATTTAACAAGAAAAAGAATTCGCAATAAAAAACGACAAAATACTTTACCGGGTCAACACGGTTATAGTCGTAAGAAAGTCCGTCGTTCTGAGTTCAGAATGCGACTGGAAGAAAAACAAAAACTTAAATTTAATTATTCTATTACAGAGACACAACTTTTTAGATATGTAAAAGAAGCTAGAAGAATTAAAGGTTCTACAGGTCTAATTATTCTTCAGCTATTAGAGATGCGTTTAGATACCATAGTATTTAGACTTAATTTTAGTCCTACTATTTTAGCAGCTCGTCAGTTAGTCTCTCATGGACATGTTAAAGTCAATGACCAAGTCGTAACTATCGCAAGTTTCCAATGTCAGCCAGGTGATAGTATACAAATTTCTGATACTAAATCTATTCGAGCTTTAGTTGATGAAAATACAAATTTAAAACGAAGAAAATTTCTTCCTTATCATCTTGCAGGTTCAGTAAAACAGCTGCGTGGAGGTGTGAAAAAAGTTGTAGATAGAAGAGATATACGATTACCTGTAAATGAATTATTGGTAGTTGAATATTATTCACGACGTTAATTTAACGAATTTTCAGGCAAGGGGTACAAACCCCTGCCTTACTATTATTGTTTTGATCCGATTTATATCTCCGAACTCTTCTGTTCAGAGATATTTCTAAAAAATTTTTTTAATTTCACAGATTCTAGTTCCGACGTAATTAGAAAAATAGCTTCAAGAAATAAAGGCCTTCCTTTTATCCAGACAATTCTAATATCTTTAGTACAAAATTTATAATTTTGATCAAAAAAATAAATACTTTTAATTAGTTTTCTTCTATTTAAAATAGTTTGAGTCTCTTTAAGGAAATCTGTTTCATAAAATGTTAATGTTAAAGTTGAGGTCTGATCATTTTTAGATGAAGTAAATCGTATTTTATCTGGAACAATACTTTTGTTAGGTTCAGCTTCAAACTCTATAATGAACTTTAGATTCATCTTTTTAACTTTTCCTTTTCGTAAATTTACGATATATACAATTATAAGCTAAGAGCTTGTAGCTCAGTGGATAGAGCATATGGCTACGAACCATAGTGTCGGGGGTTCAAATCCCTCCTAGCTCGTCAATGCTTCTTACTAAAACTTAAAAAATTTTTTAACTGTCTATTTAAAGGCAGCAAATTTATTGGGGCGTAGCCAAGTGGTAAGGCAGCGGACTTTGACTCCGTTACTCGTAGGTTCGAATCCTCCCGCCCCAGGTTAGCCAAACTTTGTATTACATTTTAGGAGGCAAAAGTGAAACCAACTCAGAAACAATATATAATACCATCTGAGCATGTTCAGTCTTATGTGGAGGATGGTATAAAGAAACTTGGGGTAATGATCGAAGAAACCTATGGACCGTCAGGTAAAAATATTTTGTTGGATTCAAAGAAAGCAAATAATCCTGACATCTTGAAAAGTGGATCAAAGATAATTCGTAATTTGAGAACAGCAAATCCAGCTCAAAATTTAATTCTTCTTATGCTTGAAGATTCCTTTCAAAAAATTAATAGCACAAGTGGAGATGGTACGAAGACGTTTTTTTTAATCACATCATACTTAATTTTGAATGGTTTTAAATACATTCTTCAAAATTCTCATGCCTTAGAAACCAAAATAGGTATTACAAAAACAATAAATTACGCTTTGGCAATTTTACAAGATAAAAGTATTCCAATAACTACAAAAGAGTTTTGGAATAAGGTAATCGAGCGCTACATTCCAAACGACGATAATTTACAATTTATTTTCAAAGAAGCCTTTGAAAAAATAGGAAAATCTGGTGATTTAAAAATAAAAACCGAAACAGGGAAAAATAGCGATTTAATTATAGAACGTGGAATGCAAGTGAATCGAGGATTCTTTTCACCTTATTTTATTACCGATGTAGAAAAAATGGTTGTCAATTTTGAAAACCCTTATATTCTAATAACTTCTCAAAAAATCACTATTGAAGATGGGGTTCTTCTAAACCTTTTAGAACCTATAATTTACGAAAAGCGCCCACTTTTAATAATAAGTCCAGAGATTGAAGAACAGGCTTTATCTAGTTTAATATTAAATAAAGTTAATGGTATACTTGATGTTGCTTATATAAAAGTTCCACAAGTTTTTAATGCGGATAAGACAATTTTTGAAGATTTAGCCTTATATACAAATGCTAAACTCATCAATTCTTTTAGAGATTGGAAAGCTATTCAACGTTCTGATTTAGGACAAGCTGAAAAAGTCTTACTAACAAAAACTAAGAGTATCTTTTGGTCAAAATTTACTAATCAAGAAAAAGCTATTCAAAAGAAATGTCAGGAATTAAAACAGCAAATACTTATAAGTGATTCTGACTATGAAAATGAAAAGCGTGAAAATAGAAGAAAGAACTTAAGTGGAGCAACTGCTATTATCAATATTGGTGGAGTAACGGACTTAGAAACTTATGAACGTCGTTCAAGAGCCGAATTAGGCTTGATTGGAGCAAAGGCATGTCTTTACGAAGGGGTTTTACCTGGGGGTGGATTTAGTTTTGTACATTTAAGTGAAGAAGTAGAGAATTGGTCTCGTAGTAATTTTTATGGCGATGCTCTTACAGGAAGTAACTTAGTTATCAAATCATTAATTAAACCAATTCAAGTCCTATTAACTCAAGAAGTAGATCGAAGTACAATTATTCCAAAATACTTAACTAGTATTGATGAAATAAAAAAAATTAAAGACATTTACACATCATACAATATTAAAGATCACAAAATAGTAAGTATTTTAGACTCCGGAATTCTTGATTCATTCAAAAGTATTAGATTAGGATTACAAACCTCTGTTTCATTAACTTATTCAATTCTCTCAATAGCAAGTATGATTATATAAATTTTGTCAAGCTAATAATTTTAGATTATTTATTACAGAAGTTAGTTATAATTAAGCTATTTCAAACTAATATTTCAATTTAACTGGAAGGAGTAGAGATATAATGACTGTTGATTTATTACCAAGCTTTTTCGTTCCAATTGTAGGATTAGTTCTTCCACTTTTTGCTACAATCTCATTATTCCTTTATATTGAACGAGAAAATCGTGACGTATTTGATCCAACAAGCTACAAATTCTAACCAATTTGCATTACCACTAAGGAAAAATTTTTCCTTAGTGGCAAAATTGAATAATACTTAACAAAATTAATTTTTTGACTTGTCTTGTCGATTACAAATTTTAATAACTAGTAATGAATTTCTAATCAGCTCGTTTAACAATTAACAATATACACTCTAAAAAATTTTTAAATATCCTAAAAAAGTTACGCAGGAATTTTAAATCCTGCGTAAAAGCTTTTTTATTTAAAGAGATGATCCTAAACCAGAATACGATCCATAAATAAAAATACCAACAATTGTTATAACTCCTAGACCCGCAACAAAAGCTACAAGCCAGAGAGGAACACGTCCCGTGCTAGCCATAAAAACTTTCTCCGTAAATTTCAAATTAAATATGTACTAAGTATTAGTATAAGGATATTTCTTAACGAAATAAAACTAACTAATTGAAGAAATAGCTTGAAAATAATACAGCTAATACAAAAATAAGTAAAAGACCCCAGTATAAAGATGTACGATTTAATTCTACTGGACTAGAATTTGGATTTGGTCCTGGTGTATTTGTTGACATCAAGTTTCTCCCTATCGTTGAATAAATTGCATTGAAGTAATAGCTCCTAAGAAAAATATCGTTGGAACAGCTAATCCATGAATAGCTAGCCAGCGAAATGTGAAAATAGGATAAACTACAGGTTGGTTTGTTCCTCTAATCATGCTTATAGTCCTTTAGTTAAATCATCTAATTCTTGTTTTGCATTGAATCGGTCATTAACAAGTGGAACTTGTTGACGATCTTGTGAGAAATATTCATTTGGGCGTGGTGTACCAAATACGTCATAGGCTAACCCTGTACTAACAAATAGCCAACCTGAAACAAATAGAGAAGGAATAGTAATACTATGAATAATCCAATATCTTACACTAGTAATAATGTCTGAGAATGGGCGTTCGCCAGTAGAACCCGACATACAACGATTGAGAGTCGATGGAGTTATCAATCATTTCAGGTTCTAAATAATATTACAGCGGGTAGTGGGAATCGAACCCACATAGTCAGCTTGGAAGGCTGAAGTTTTACCACTAAACTATACCCGCTACTTACTAATTACATTAATAATATTATATATTGTAACTTTTGTAAGTTATTTTGAGTGGACTCTAATTAATTTTGTCTTGCTCGATCTACAATCTCTGTGTTAAATCCCATTTCTAAACCAAGATTTGTAATAAATGATTCAGAAATAATAAATTTTGAAGGGTCTTGACTTGACCATATAGGTATTTCTCTACTTCCTTCTAAAACTAAAAATAAAGATTGAGTCCTGACAGGGGTTTGTGTATAAAGTATTTTTATACATTGTAGTTCTCGGAAACTATAAGAAAAAAATAATCTTTCATTTTTTCCTGGGTAACCTTTAAATGCAAGAGTAATTTGTTCATTTGTTTTTTCGAACCGGATGGAACCAGCACCAATATTACATATTGCTGAAAAAAAGAGAAAACCACCTAAAACCAGTGCTGCACTACCATAACTTAATAGACTAAAACTTTGAGCACCAAATCCATTTATCAATGGTTGACTTGTTTTAACGGTTGTCCAGTTACTAAATAAACTATTAGAAAATATTGAACAAAAACCAGTTGAATTATAGGCACCAAGTCCACCAACTAATAAAATCGTTGGAATAACATAATTTTTGGGTTGATTATTCCCAGGCAAATTTATTTGCCATTTATCCTCGTCAAATTCGATCATTTCTTCTCCACGTTGCAAAGATTAAACTACAATTTCCAACCAGAGTTAAAATAGATTGAAATCCTATTAACCATTTTAATGTCTGAAAGTTAGAAAAATAATGCCATGTTACAATACAAACAGCACTAAGAAAAAATAAAATTAATACAGAAGACAAGTATATAAGAGTTTTTGATTTTATTTGGTAGGCATATTTCCAGAAAAGTTCTATAAAAAGCAACCAATCAATTACACTTAAACAGTGTATGTACCAAGTTTGAAATGATAATTTTGATATCATTTTCTACCTATTAAAAATTTAAATAATTAAAATAACTTTCCAAAATAGAGTTTAAATTAAAGGAACAATAAATAAATTTAATTTAAAATTCATGGAAATTGTTTATCCTATGGTTAAGTAAAAATTACAAAACCATAGATAAGACTACTAAATTAGAGACAGACAGCTTTCATTAAATTAATTTTATTACTTTTAAACCTAAAAATAATGCTGCTGCTGTGGCTATCGAAAAAACTAATAGAGCTAAATAATAACTTATTAATGTCATCTGTAAAATCCTTTTTTTGTAGAAATTTTCTTTGATTTAAACAGTAATTTATTTTATATATTATATCTTAAGATAATAGAAAAATTAAAACATAGAATAATTCAAACCACTATTTTTAAAAATTTGTGTGTTATAATATCTCTGGTATCTAAAACACAGGAAGATTATGGTTAGTTTTATTAAGCCTTATAGACAGGATCCTTTTGTAGGTCATTTAGCAACTCCAATTACGACGTCAGCTTTTACACGTGCGTATCTTAGACTTCTTCCAGCATACAGACCAGGTTTAACTCCATTATTACGTGGAGCTGAAATAGGTTTTACACATGGATATTTTCTTGTTGGACCTTTTTATACATTTGGACCTTTGCGTTCAGCTGAATTTTCAGTACCTTCGTTAGCAGCTGGCTTACTTGCAGCAATAACACTGTTATTGATCTTAACGATCGGATTATCTATGTATGGACAAGTAACATATGAAGTTTATGATAATCCCCTAGTAGTTAAATTAGCAGGTCAACTTGTTAATACAGAAAAAACAACAGAATTACCGAAAGTTAAAAGAGTAAGTGACTTAGATAGTTTATCTGGGTGGCAAAAATTTTCTGAAGGTTTTTTCAGTGGTGGACTTATTGGAAGTACTGTAGCAGCTTTAGGAATCGCTTTATATGCTACATATCTTTAAATACTTGATCGTATATACGATCAAGTATTTAAAGATATATGACTCCTAATGCAGAATTATGCATAATATTTAAAAATAGGGTCGATGCCCGAGTGGTTAAAGGGGACGGACTGTAAATCCGTTGGCTCAGCCTACGTTGGTTCAAATCCAACTCGGCCTATTATTAAAAAATTCATTTATAAAAAAGCTTTTTTGGCTGGCGTAACTGAAGATTCACTATTTAGTCCTATCATTTGGGAATTACTCTTACCAGGTGCAACCATTGGATAACAATTTTCCGTTTCATGAACTTGAAAATCCACTAAAAATGCTTCATTAGATGAAACAAGATCATTTTCAATACTTATAAACTCTTCTAACGTTTGAACTCTTTTACTTTTAATACCATAAGATTCAGCAAGCATAACAAAGTCAGGCATACCTTCCTTCATTGATGAATGAGAGTAACGCTCATCATAAAAAGATTGTTGCCATTGTCTAACCATTCCTTGCCATCTATTATTTAAAATTAAAATTTTTATAGGAAGTTTGTATTGAGATATAGTTCCTAACTCTTGTAAATTCATTTGGAAACTAGCATCCCCACTTATACAAATAACTGTTGAAGTTGGAAAAGCTAACTGTGTTCCAATAGCAGCAGGTAGACCATAACCCATTGTTCCTAACCCTGCACTAGACAACCACTTTCTTAAATTACATTTTAGAAATTGAGCTGCCCACATTTGATGTTGACCAACATCAGTAGTAAAATAAGCATTTGGGAAAAGTTCAGCCACTCTATTTACGATTTGTTGTGGTGAGAGTTCAGAGGCAGTTTTTGGAATTACTAACGGATAACGTTCTTTCCATTTTACAATACGTTCACGCCAGAATCGAGTCTGTGTAGAATCATAAGAAGGAAGTAACGTTGAGTGTTTCAATAATTGTTGTAATACTTTTTTTATGTCGCCAACTATAGCCAGGTGAGGTATTTTGTTCTTTCCAACTTCATGTGGATCAATATCAATTTGAAGTATTTGCGATTGTGAAGCAAATTCTTCAAGTTTTCCAGTTACTCGATCATCAAATCTAGCCCCAACAGCTATTAACAAATCACACTCACTTACAGCAAAATTTGCATAAGCTGTTCCATGCATACCTAGCATACCTAAATATAATCCATGATTCTCATGAAAAGCTCCCTTACCCATCAATGTAGTTGTAACAGGAATTTCAAATTTTTCTGCTAAACTAATTAATTCACGACGTGCTCCTGCTAGTACTGCTCCACCACCAACATATAAAAGTGGTTGAGAAGATTGTCTAATTAAAGTTAAAGCAGCACGAATTTGTTCAAATCGTGTTTGAAATAGGTATTCATAACGTTTATTACGCGTTATCTGTTGTTGATAAATAGGAACGTATGTATTAATCTCCTCTAAGCCCACATCTTTTGGTATGTCAATTAATACGGGTCCAGGGCGACCGTTTTTTGCTAAATAAAAAGCTTCTGAGACTATTTCAGGAATTTTTGTTACATCTTGAATTACATATGAAGCTTTTACAATAGGTTTTGTAATATTAAAAATATCAACTTCTTGAAACGCATCAGTACCTATAAAAGCTCTACCTACTTGTCCTGTTATCACAAACATAGGAATAGAATCCATATCTGCTGTTGCAATTCCAGTTACTAAATTAGTAGCTCCAGGACCTGATGTAGCAAAACAAATTCCAACTTTTCCTGTTGCTCTAGAATAAGCATCCGCTGCGTGAGCTGCGCCTTGTTCATGTCTTACTAAAATGTGTTGGATAAGATTTTCTTGTTCCCATAAGTAAAGTTCATCATATATTGGAAGTATAGCTCCACCAGGATAGCCAAAAATTGTTTGCCCACCATTTTGTACAATGCTATCAAGTAGTGCAAATGCACCTGTGTGAATTCTTCGGATTTGTTTTTTAATTTTCACGTAGTTACCTTTTAAAATTACTACTAATTTAAGTTTCGAATCATATAGTAATACAAAATCTTTATTATAAATTTTAATTACTTATAAATTTTAATAAAAACTGTAAAAGTCTATTTAGCTCAAAGTTATATACTAAATTTTGCTTGTTTTTTATATCTTTTAATAGTATAGTATTTTATACTATTTTAGGAACAAATCGAAGAGTTAATTTATGAATAAAATTAAAACGAGACGCTCAGCTGTTAAGCGTTACAAAAAAACAGGTAATAATAACTTTATAAGAAAAAGAGCCTATAAAGGACATTTATTAGGAAAGAAATCATCTTCAAGAAAAAGACGATTAAGCTCGCATACAACTGTAGGAAACACAGAAAGATCTACAGTAAAAAAATTCTTTAATAATTAATAAATAAATAAAAATGGTACGTATTAAAAGAGGAAATATAGCACGAAAACATAGGAAAAAAGTTTTAGGACTTGCTAAAGGTTTTGTAGGTAGTCACTCAAGATTATTTAGAGTTGCTAATCAACAAGTCTTTAAAGCCTTAAGATATAGTTATACAGGTCGAAAAAATAAGAAGCGTTGGTTCAGACGTCTATGGATCACTAGGATTAACATAGCTTCTAGAAGTGTAGGTTTAACCTATAGTCGCTTAATACATAAGATCAAGTCTGAAGGTCTTGGTTTAAATCGAAAAATGCTTGCACATTTAGCGGTGGTTGACCCTAAAGTTTGGTCTCTCTTAGCTCAACCTATTGAAAGTTAGGTAGAGAGGCCTGACCTTCAAAAAATAGGTGATAGCAATCGATTTAAGCATAAAACAAAACATTATTAAAAGGAAAGAAAGGTCTTCACGGATGAGCGTTTCACCTGTAAGTTTGAATAGCTCCTCATTAGAGAAAGTTCCAGGATCAAAGTTCCCAACTATTTCGGTTGGTGATACGGTAAGGATTGGAGTCTTACTTATTGAAGGAAATAAAGAACGTACGCAGTTTTTTGAGGGAACAGTAATTGCAATAAAAAAGAGAGAGGGGAGAAAAATCCTTCGAGTACGAAAACTTTCGCAAGGAATCGGTATTGAAAAACTCTTTCTTCTAGATTCTCCAAAAGTTGTTTCATTAGAAAGAAAAAAAATCACTAAAGTGAGAAGAGCAAAACTTTACTTTCTACGCGGACTAGGAAGCACAAAACCAAAAAAATTAAAAGATCAATCATGGAAATTAAAATCAGGGTCATAGATCCTAGAACAAAACTATGGTCAACTTTACAGATAAATGGGAAGTAGATAATATTTGTTTTACCTCTAGGCTTCTTGTGGGTACAGGAAGATTTGAAAATCTTGAAAAAACAAAGCGAAGTATTGAGATTAGTGAACCAAGCCTTGTAACTGTAGCCGTACGTCGTCTAGATATTCCAAAAGATGGTGGAGGGGGGCTTCTGAACACTGTCGATTGGAAACGCATATGGATGCTTCCAAATACAGCTGGGTCAAAAACCCCCGATGAAGCTATCCGATTAGGCTTCTTAGGTCGAGAAATTGCTC